CTCGGAAGTTATATCTTGTTCTCATACTCTTTCAAAACCTCGTAAAAAAAAGAATGAAATCATTCTGTAACAATTTCCAAATTGACATTTTATAGTGAAAAACAAAAGTTGTAACTAAATAGGCTTATATTCATATTGCTGCATTTCAAAAAAACTTTTCCTCTATTTTCTTCACTTTTTTCTTAACTTATATTGCCAATTGGTGCACACAGCCGCTCGGAACATATATTCTATTGATACCATTTTATCATAGGTCATCGAAATAATTCTCAGTATCCAAACCATGCCACCCAAACCAAAGCACAAAAGTCAAAATTTTGAATCAAATTAATTCCCAGTTCAAATAATGCATAACTACATGGATAAGCTGACATTAACCCGTCAATTTTGAATTGAATTTGTGATGAAATGATATTTCGAGATATCAATAAAAATTGAGCATGTTAATGTTCATATAAGTAATAAAAATGGATAAAAAAAAGATTATCACTCTTATTGTTTTTAATAGAGAAAGAAAAATGAACCCCGAAGGATTCGAATAGTTTTTCTTTACAAAAAAGTAGAATATACATAATAAAGTAAATAGAATATATAGAATAGAGTATTATTCTATAAGAGTATTATTGCTATATAAAATAGAATATAATCTATATAATACATATTACAGTAATATATATAATACATCTATAAGAGTATTATTGCTATATCAAAATAGAATATAATCTATATAATACATATTACAGTAATAATCTATATATATATATAGATTTTATATATATATATAGATTTCAAATACTCGAAAAACAAAAATGTCCTAAAAAGAATTGAACGAGAAGCCGTATGAGGTGAAATTCTCATGTACGGTTTTATATAGTGGCAGTAAAGGTAACTTTTCTGTCAACTTTTCCACTATCACCCCTAAGAAACCAAACTCTGCCTTACGCAAAGTCGCCAGAGTACGATTAACTTCTAAATATGAAATCACTGCTTATATACCTGGTATTGACCATAATTTACAAGAACATTCTGTAGTATTAGTAAGAGGTGGAAGAGTCAAAGATTTGCCCGGTGTTAAATATCACATAATTCGAGGAATTTTAGATGCTGTCTCAGTCAAAAACCGGAAACAAGGGCGTTCTAGTGCGTTGTATATTCTTATCTAAGATTTGTATCATTTTATGATGATGCCATGTCAATTGCTAAAAACATGTAAAGTATATGGCTAACCCAATAACGAACGTTTTCTAAGGGGACTAGAGCAGGCTAAAACAATAAGGATAATATATGTCTAAGGTTTAATATTGAATTCATTTTATAAGTTTTCCCTTACTTAGTGTGTGTTAACATAAAATTGGAAATGTCTTGACTTTTTTGGAGCAGACTCAATTCAAATAGCATTGATCTAAAACACCTTTTCCTTTTTTATACTCTTTTTTAAACCTAAGGACTTAATCGTATAGATATAGAAAATACAAGATTTCTAATCATAGCAAAAGAAAGGAAACGGATACTCAATTGAGAATGAGTAAACAGAATTTTATGCATAAGAATGAATATCTTCTATTCTATGCAAATAGAATCATGTGGAAAGCCGTATCCGACGAAAGTCGTATGTACGGTTTGGAGGGAGATCTTTGATACCTTTAGAGATCTACCCTACAATATGGAGTTAAAAAGCCTAAATAAGTAATGATTAGTCTTTATGAAATAAAATTATGAACCTTTTTCACACTCATGTCACGCCAAAGTACTGTAGAAAAGAAAATTGATAAATTTGATCCGATCTATCATAATCGATTAGTTAACATGGTCGTTAACCGTATTCTTAAGAACGGAAAAAAATCATTAGCTTATCGAATTTTTTATGAATCTCTAGAAAAGATTCAAGAAAAAACAGAGAAAAATCCACTAATTGTTCTACGTCAAGCAATAGACAAATTAACTCCCAAATTGATAGTAAAATCAAAACGTGTAAGTGGATCCACTTATCAAGTTCCCATTGAAATAAAAGAGAAAAAAGGAAAAATACTTGCGATTCGTTGGTTATTAGAGTCATCCCGAAAACGTTCTGGTCCAAATATGCAATTCAAATTAAGTTACGAAATAATGGATGCTGCCAGAGAGAAAGGCAATGCTATACGCAAGAAGGAAGAGATCCATAAAATGGCAGAATCCAATAAAGCTTTTGCGCATTACCGTTAATCCACTAACTAGTATAAATAGATATCTATTCCACTTTGATCAATAAAAGAAAACTTACTTTCTCAAAATTGATACAAATTTTATTGAAACGAAAACGAAAGGAAAAGAAGAATGAAAAAGAAATCATAGATATAATGATATGATAATAAGGAGATTCTAAATAAAATGTTGCTCGAAGATTAATTGAAGTTAGTAAGTAATGATCCGGACAAAATGAAAAATGCATTTTTTATACCTTAAAATCATTTATTTTATTTTTATGAAAGAATTTCATTTACTTTTCTTCTATGGAAGTTCCATTTTCCCAGAATGCATCCTGATTTTCGGCCTATTTCTTCTTCTAGTAATCGATGTCATTTTTGATCAGAAAAAGACAACTTGGTTTTATTTCATCTCTTTAACAAGTTTAGTGCTAAGCATAACTTTTTTGTTATTTCAATGGAGAGAAGAACCCACGATCAGTTTTTTTGGTAATTTACAAACAAACAATTTTAATAAAATATTTCGGTTTCTTATTTTATTATGTTCCACTTTGTGTATTCCTCTATCCGTGGAATACATTCAATGTACAGAAATGGCTGTAACAGAGTTTTTGTTATTCATATTAACAGCTACTCTAGGAGGAATGTTTTTATGTGGTGCTAATGATTTAACAACTATCTTCGTATCTTTAGAATGTTTAAGTCTATGTTCTTATCTATTATCTGGATATACCAAAAGAGATGTTCGGTCTAATGAGGCTATTATGAAATATTTACTTATGGGTGGAACAAGTTCTTCCATTCTTGCTTATGGTCTTTCTTGGCTATATGGTCTATCCGGAGGTGAGATTGAAATTCAAGAAATAGCCAATGGTCTTATAAATACACAAATGTACAACTCTCCAGGAATTTGGATTGCACTTCTATCTGTAACGGTAGGAATTGCATTCAAACTTTCTTTAGTTCCTTTTCATCAATGGACCCCCGATGTATATGAAGGAGTGCGATTCGTTTGATAAATTATTACATACAATATCTTTTTTAGAGATGTTTGTTTCTAATTTATAAAAACTCTATAGACATGTGAAAAAAACATTGTTATTCCCACTTGGACTAAGACATCACTTTTACCAAAAATTTGAATTGAATTAAGGTAAAGCAAAGTAAGAAACAAACTCAATTGTTTGATTGAATTAACACACTACACCACCCCAATACAATAAATAACTTTTACAAATGAATTATTACGGGTAGTTTTGAACAAAGAATCAGATTGACGTGTACTTTTATTCTTAACGTAGATGCTACATAGTAAGTTTTCATTCTTCAGAAACTACGAGTGTAAAAAAGAAGGCATCCGTCGACAAAAAGATTACCCTAAGATGAGCATCTCATGACTATTAAGAACGATTTAAATCAGATGGTTTCTATTTTTTCTTTTTAACTCTTTCATAACTGAACTTAAAAAAAGAAGAAAAAAATGATTTACATACTCTATTAGATAGTATAATAACCACTGAGTAAGGATTCCTCGCGAAGTTAAGGATTAGTTATTCTTTCTATCAATTGAATATATTCAATCTTATACATACACGAGGAAGGTAATAAAAAAAAAAAAAGAGAATCAAATGATTCTGCAAATTTTTTTATCACTTAGGAGCCGTGCGAGAAGAAAGTCTCATGCACGGTTCTGAATGAGAGAAGGGAGAATTACTCTTTTCGACTCTAACTCCCCCACTCCAGTCGTTGCTTTTATTTCTGTTATTTCAAAAGTAGCTACTTCAGCTTTAGTCACTAGAATTTTCGATATTATTTTTTATTTCTCATTGAACGAATGGCATCTTCTTTTGGAAATATCAGCTATTCTTAGCATGATATTAGGAAATTTAATTGCTATTACTCAAACAAGTATAAAACGTATGCTTGCATATTCATCGATAGGTCAAATTGGATATATCCTTATTGGAATAATTGATAAAGACCCAAATAACGGATATGCAAGTGTGATAACTTATATGTTGCTCTATATTTTTATGAATTTAGGAACTTTTGCTTGTATTATATTATTCAGTCTACGTACAGGAACAGATAACATTCGGGATTATGCAGGATTATACGCGAAAGACCCTTTTTCAGCTCTGTCTTTATCTTTATGTCTGCTATCTCTAGGAGGGATTCCTCCATTAGCAGGTTTTTTTGGAAAACTTTATCTATTCTGGTGTGGATGGCAAGCAGGCTCCTATTTATTAGTTTCGATAGGACTCTTTATGAGTGCTATTTCCACATATTATTATCTTAAAATAATTAAGTTATTAATGACTGAAAGAAAAAAAGAAATAACTCCCTACGTGCAAAATTATAGATTATCTTCTTCAATCTCAAAAAATTATATCGAATTGAGTATGATTATATCTGTAATAGCATCTACTTTATTGGGAATAATAATGAATCCAATTGTTGCAATTGCCCAGGATACATTATTTTAGAGATTGATTTTTTTAATAGAATTTTCACTAACTGTAAAAAAAAAGGAAGAATTGCCCTTCTATTCATATTCTTAAAATCACAGGGAATAGGCTAGGCTTAAATTATCAGATGAACTTCTAATTACAAAATAAACTTGATCATTCAATTAGAAGTTCATTTTGTACCAAAACAAAATATAGATCTTCTATCTGAGAAAAAGTCGTTCAAACATGTGTAAATAAAATATTTGTAATTCTTAACTTCTCTTTTAAATAGAAGTTAAGAATTACAAAACAGGGATGGAGATAATCTAATCTCCATACTGAATTGAATCGAGATAAACAAACTTGCTGCGATTCTTTCATCTAAAAAAACAGAGTGTAATAACTGTTTATTATGCATCCAGCAGGAATTGAACCCGCGACTTCCCAATTATGAGTTGGGTGCTTTTACCATTCAGCCATGGATGCTATGGTAAAGTAATTTCATTATAATCAATATGGTAACCAATTCAATTCTATTTCTCTTTTATAGAAATAACAAGAAACTTTTTTTGGCAAATTGTACAATAGTTTAATAACTTGTATTGACTACCTCTTTCTTATTATAATTCAATTTAATAAGTAATAATTACACTATATTATCTTACAAAATAAATAAAAAAAAAAGAATATATGAGAAAACGTGAAAATTCGTGGTCTACGGACCCTATCGGAAAAAACCGAGAAATAATGTGGTCCTTTAACGTTCAGTCGAAATTGAAAGATTACATGATGGAAATATTCGTTCCATGGAACGAATCCAATTTGGTGAGATTGCTAAGTCAAATATTTTCTGGTCGAGAAAGTGTTGTTAAGCTTTTTGATTTTCGGATTCTTAATACATTACTTATACGGGATATACGTCTATTTATCTTAAAAGGTCAAGCAATAAAAGCTGTAATAATAATAGCATTACCATTACTTTTCTATTTTTTGAATATTCGATTAATTGAAAGAAACAAATCATCAAAATATAATTTCATGAAGATATTTCCGGTTCCGGCTGTACAACATTTTGGAGCTAGAGCTAGAAAGGAAAATTTGTTGTTCGTTCCGCATCGTTTTCTGTTTTTGCCAAAAGTCCGAAGGAGATATCAACGTTGTTTGCTCAATCCAAAAGAACATGTTTGGATTTTATCGAGTTCTAAAACAAATCTGAATCAGAAAAATGATAGAATATCAGAGAAGCAAGAAACAACAAGTTGGGAAAGCCTTTTGGAGAAGGAATCTAATGGCATCGAATGGGAGATTGATTCATCTTTTAATTCAATTCCAGAATATTGGGAACCTGAAACAGAACCTGAAAACCTTTATGAATGGCGGGAGTCATTACTTGGTGATAATCGAAGCAAAGTTGTTGAGGAAGCAGAACACAAACTCGAACAACTAGAAGTTGAACTAGTTCAAGCAGAAAAAGAATTTGCTATTTCTTCAGAACCAGAAGAAATCATAAAGATGAGAAGAAAACGAAGAATTGAAGAAGTCGAAAGCTACAAAGAAAGGCTACGAAGACTAAGGAAACTCCATGAGGAGGGAAAGAAAAGATTGGAGTTCTCGTCTTTTGAACAAGAAAAAAAAGAAAAAATATTACAAGAAGAATCAGATCAAGCAAGAGAATCTTTTCCCTTTTCAGAGACGGAAGTTTTTCAAACGTTGTTTGATCCTTTGTTAATAGATGAATCATGTATAAGTATTAATTATAGCAATAAACCGAGTGAAAAATTCAAATTGTTGAAAGGGCGACAAGATGCTTTTCAATATTTCAGGGGATTAGAAAAGAATAAAATTGTTGATCTATGGAAGGTTAAAAAATTTCTTAAGAATCCTTCTGTCAATTATGATATTTTACCAGATCGCGAATGGAACATCAGAAAAGACTATATAAACCAATTCAATTGTATTCGATTCATAAAATCGAATTCATCTTCAAGATCTCCCTCATCTTGTGATCAAAAAAAAGAACAATTAGCATTAAACGATGATTTCCAATTAAAAAAATTTGTTCTTAAAATAACAGACCAATTGACTTTATCAATAACTAAGCCTAATCTCTATTACCCTAATGATGAAATTGACCTAGATATCGATGATCGTGTGAATGAATTACATTTATTCAACCAGACTTTATTGAAGTCGAAGTCCTTCAATTCCTTCTTCAATTCCAGAGATGAATTAACGGAAAAAAAGAAAACATCAGAAGATGACAACACTAGACAACTAATATTGAATAAAATATTGAGTAGATACAAGATTCAAGCTAACGAGCATGTTGAAATTGAAAAAGCATTTATGAGATTCGATTTCTTGAAGAACGTATTGGCACCTGTTGTATCAAAATCTGATTTGAATGAATATTTCTTAAAGGATTTTATATTCAAGGATTTAGAATCGTTCCAGAAGTATTCTTTTTTGGAATACCATAAATACTATATGGAATTCCAAAGATACTCTTTGGAATTACAGAAAGTATTGAATAAATACTATTTAGAATTAGATAAGGCATTCGATAAATACTCTTTGGTATTTCATGAATACTATTTGGAATTACAGAAAGTATTGAATAAGAATTTACAGAAAGTATTGAATAAGAATAAATACTCTTTGGAATTACAGAAAGTATTGAATAAGAATAAATACTATTTGAAATTACAAGAATACTCTTTGGAATTACAGAAAGTATTGAATAAGAATAAATACTATTTGGAATTACAGAAAGTATTGAATAAATACTATTTAGAATTAGATAAGGCATTCGATAAATACTCTTTGGTATTTCATGAATACTATTTGGAATTACAGAAAGTATTGAATAAGTACTATTTAGAATTAGATAAGACATTCGATAAATACTCTTTGGTATTTCATGAATACTATTTGGAATTATTGACTAAATACTCTTTGGTATTCCATAAATACTCTTTGGAATTACAGAAAGTAGTGAATAAGAATAAATTGGAATCACAAAAAGTATTGGATGAATACTATTTGGAATTACATAACTATTTGGGATATTTCTATGTGGAATTCCATAAATACTATATGGAATTACAAAGATACTCTTTGGAATTACAGAAAGTAGTGAATAAGAATAAATACTATTTGGAATTCATCTATTTTCTCAAAATATTAAGTCGCAATTTGAATAATGTAACGCAAGATGCAATTAACCAGCATTCATCAAGTTGGATAATGCGTCAGAAAGAATGTTTGGATCGCCCTATTTTTCGACCTGTTCAGATTAGAAATCCAAATTTTTTAAACACTTTTGTATTATCCAAAAAGATCGAATACTTCCAACAAAGAGTAGAATATCTCTTGTCCATTTCCAAACAAAACAATTTAAAAAAGAGAGTGTTAGATCCAATTGAATTATCGATTAGTCAACATTGGGGTTGGTTTGGGGATCCCAATCAAATTTGTGAATGTGAACTTGATAGGGTGATCTCGAAGAAAATGAATCATTCGAAGATTCTCTGGGACAAGCTTAATGAAAATGTTTGGGGCAAGCTTAATGAAAGCACAAAATATAAATCAATTCCTAATCTTGAATCCAAACAAACATTAAATGAGAAAAAACCGATAATTGAATTTATTATTGACTTCTTTGATAATGGAAAAAATTACATGGAATTATTGGAACTATTTAATAACGCGGGTCTTTCGGCAATATTTGATAATCAAGACAATTGGTTGAATCCTTTAAAACTCTCTAATCAAAATTCATTGAGAGCTGCTTTTGACAAAGCAAATACCTTTGAATTTTTAGATTATTTACACCGTCCTCGTCTTTGTTATAAAAAAAGATTGGCTTCTTACATGGGAAGGATTCATATCAAAAATAAGAATGTAACATATGGACAATTATTCAATTTAGTTTTCATTCCTAACAATCTGGTTTCTTCGTCTATTAGCGAAATGAGAGCTATGTACTCAGAGAAAGAAACTATCTCACTCATAAAGTCACAAGTCAATATATTATTGGATAAATATTTATGTGACAAAGTGCTAATTCATGATTTGCATAAATCGTCTAATTTCTTTGATAAATTGACTTCTATTATTCGTAGAAATATCAATTTCTCGATTGAAGATATTTCTAGAACTCCTTTAATAAGCCTACAAATTGTCAATTTTGACAAAAACTCTTGCTATCCTTTTTGTTCAGATTTAGAAGAAAAGACCTCTAGCCAGTATTCTCAAAATAGTTTTAGTTCAAACATAGATCTTATTCAAACTCAATCTTATCAAGATGATCTATTGTCCGAAATATCTTTGCGAATGAATCAATTTGCAGAAAAAGCAAAATATAGTTCAACAGTAAAAGATGAAGACAAAGCTATAGGTGACTTTATGGAAGACGAAGAGTTTATGGAATTCAAATCCATAGGTGACTTTTTTGATAAAGAAAAACTAAAGTTAGTGTTTTCAAAACTAAAGTGTTTTGGAATAATTTCTTTTAATCAAAATAAAATCAATATTCTTTTTGATCAAATCAAAATAAATAGTCATTTTGAGAAATGGGGTTTGTTTCAAACACATAAGTCATGGTTGTGGTTTTTTACTTCCACAGGGTGGAAATATACTAAAAATATGTTTTTTACTCTTTTTTCGGAAATAGAAATAATAACAGAAATAATACCAATAAATAATATTAATCAGTTGGTATCAATCCCGAGCAATATTAGGCAAAATTGGAATCACAATTTGAATATTTTGTGGGCACTTTGTCATCAATTTTGGAAAGTTCTAAAGTGGGAATTTAGAGATAAAATTGATCAAATTATCAAAATATTGAATGATCAAATTCTCATAATATTAAATGATCAAATTCTCCCTATATTAAATGATCAAATTCTCCCGATATGGAATGATGAAATTCTCCCTATATTCAATCTTATGTTATCCCGCTGGAATATTGACGAAATACTGCAAGAAACAAATGAAGACATACTTAGATACGCACTTCGGGGAAAGGATCTCCAAATATCATTTGATGTATGGAAATATATACAAAATGTTCGGGAATACGATATTTTTCTTTCTATCTTCATTGGGTTTTTCTTTTATATTTTCTCCATAATTCTTTTAGCGTTGATTGAGTTCTATAGGAACTTCTATCTCATCAGAGTTTTGCAGTATAATCCCTCCTGCTTTGAGGGAGTAGGAGAACTGATTAGATCTTATAAAGGGCTTAGAAATTTTTCTAATTTAAGTTGGTATGGTTCTTGGCTTACATTTGTGGACTATATCGAGCTGGACTCGGATCCTGATGATATAGGATTATTACTACTATTGAAAATTTGGTATGTCAAAAATATTCAATGGTTGTGGCCGCGTTTTCTAAAATGCTGGAGATATAACTCACTTATAAAAACAATTTTGTACGAATTTGAAGTGGATGACTTTTTTTTGAGAGAAAATCGATTGTTTTTACTACAAGAAAAAATCTCTCAATTTGAATCGAAATTAACCCCCCCTATTGGTTTTTTTCATGAATTTGAAAAAAAAGAACAGCCAGGACTTCTTTACTTTCGATATTTAGCTGAATTTATTCAGAGAGGCCTAACTCATAGAATAGGCTTAATGAATTCCGAATTAAATTCATTGTTTTTAGCAGAAATGCCGATTTTCGCTGCTTTTTATCAGAAGATGACTTCCGCCCCAATTCGCTCATTCTTATATGACCACGTGAGATTTTACCCGCTCTACCCAGTACCGTCCTTTTCGAATCGAATTTTATTGATAGGGCCTAAGGAAACTGGACGATCCTACTTGGCTAAAAGTTTAGCAGCAGATTCTTATTTACCTTTAATAAGAATATCTCCTAAAAGTTTTTTGAGGCAGCAAAAACTTCTGTCTCGCTATGAACTCGAGTATACATCTTCAGCTAAACAATCATACCTTGAGCATGAAAATATCCTCAGGTCTCTCGGCTGGTCAGGCAGGCCAAAAGAGATAGATGAGAAGGAGTACTATGATGAAAAACCTCATAAGTTTTTGTATGATCGAGTGAATAATCCTAACCCTCCAGAGTATTTTTCGAGAAGAGTAATCCAATTCGTATTTGCACTCAAATTGGCAAAATTGATGTCTCCTTGCGTCATATGGATTCCAAGCATTCATGAACTGAATGATTACTTTTATCTTATTGCATTATTGGTAGAACTCCTTGGGGATCATTCGATTGATGGTGAAAAAGAAACCACCATCAAACAAAATATTGTTGTTATTGCCTCAACTGAGATTCCAAAAAAAATTGATCCAGTTCTAATAAGTCCTCCTCGTAGTAAACGAAGATTCGATACATTTATCAATACTAGAAAGTTGCCTGCCCCATATCGAGAAAAAGAATTTCCTTTGCTTTTACGTAACAAAGGGCTCTACTTGAAAAAAGAATGGAACTGCTATGATGAATTTGGATTAACTACCAAAGGCTTTACTACGCGAGATCTAGCAAAACTTGCTGATGACATATTTCGAATTAGCATGAGCCAAAATACTTCAGCTATAGACAATGATATAATTGGAGTAGCTTTGTATAGATCAAATTGGGGTCCTTGCAATTATAATCTGAAGTTCAGTGAATTTTTTAAAGGACTTCCTTATAAGATAGGAAAAGCCATTATACAAAATAAACTAACGTATTTAAAAAATTCTATAAGGCTTAATCTAGATTTCGAGAGTCGAAGGGCACACTATTTGCATCAATGGTATTTAGAACCTTCAATTGCCGGAACAGTTGCGAAAGAGTTCACCGTATTCTATCATATTTTGGGTTGCTTGGCCGGATCAGTAGCGCAAGATTGTTGGTTTTTATCAAATGGAGAGAATTGGGATAATCCTTTTGATCGTTTCATTGAAAATGATTTCATTCTAGCTTCGAGTCTCTTACAGGGTCTTCTGGAAGAATTTCCATCGTTGCCAATATATCGGGGCAATTCTGATTACATAACAATTGCTCCTCAGTTCAAAAAAGATATGATGCAAAAAGGATTATCTTCTATACTAGATAAAATCGTTTTATCTAAAGAATTAAGAAATTCCTACGGGGAAGAGGACGAAACTCCTATAGTTGGTGATTCTAGGACCTGGCGTTTTAGTTTTATTCGCAGCAATCGATTTGAGCATATAAAAGATATAACAATAGAAAATCCATTATTGGATTATCTTCACCTGTTTGGAGGGTTTCAAGAAAGACCGACCCGTCTTTCTAGCTTATATTGGAAGAAATTTCTAATGTCTGGCCCCGACTTCCGGCCTGTTTATGATAAGAAGGACGATATTATAGAAAGAAAGACAGCTGCTTTCTGGGAAGCAAAATTATTATACAAAAAGTTTCAAAGGATGGGAATATATCAATTTGACACGGAAGAGTATGCAATGGAGTATAAACCTTTAAATACACCAGTAATCTGTCTAGCTCGTCGATTTCTTTGGGATCCCGTGAGTATTCGCTTAAGCAATAAGCACTCTTCTTTTGAACCAAGAGAACTTTTTGCTTCTAAAGAACTTGTGAAGAGCATTTATCTTACTTATTCTTCAACAAGAAAGCTAAATATCAGTATTAAAACAACATTGAGGGTTATTCGAAAGCGTAAAAAGGTGAGAAAAATAGCCCTAGGAATAAAAATTCAGACTAATGATGACGATTTACCTCTTAATATTAAAATGGAAGAAAAAGAAAATTTTGAAAATTTCAAACGCTTTCAAGAAATTGGTATCCGATTGAGACGTGTATTACCTTATCGCCAATCGGTGATAAATGAATGTTGGTTCCGTGAAAAAACACGGGATGATAAATTGAAACAACGTTTGCTCAAGGGAGAAAGGGAAAATATAGATTTATTATCTAATGAATCTCTTACTTATAAAACTCTATCCGAAAGTTATGATTATTTATCAAATTTATTCTTCTCTAATAGAATGTTATTTAAACAAATGATCGATACATTATTAAAAACAAAATGGCTTTCTACGAATGCCATTGATTGTTTATTGGCGGAAGGATTAAATAAAAATAAAAAAGCCTAGATCTTTCATTCATTTTGTTCAAATTTGATCGGTCCGAATTTTGCCTTCAAAACTTTTTCAAAAAATCAAATCGAATTGATAAATGTTGAATAGTATGCTTATTCAATTTATCAATTCGGATTTGATTTTTGAGAAATGACGAATTATTGAATAAACTTGATATTTTTCAAGTATAATGGTATAATCAATATTAATATTGAATAAATGACGAATTATTGAATACATTGATACTTTTCAAGTATAATGGTATCTTTTCAAGTAGAATGGTATAATGAAGAATCTATCTAAACAATAAGATTGTTTTTGTATGCCTTGAAGAGGATTCGAACCCCCACGCTGTTTAGCACGACATTTTGAGTGTCGCGTGTCTACCATTCCACCATCAAGGCATTCAATAAGCTAATTCTATTTCATCGAATATTTGTAATAGAATTGTATAATAGTGCTATCATATACCAAAAATGATCTATGGTAAGATATTGATCTATGTAATACAGTTAGGGAGTAGATTCGATGTTGTCGTTAATCTCTGTATATAGATTTGGAGTGTTATCTAATGATCTATCTAAGACAGTTTCTAAATATTCCATGAAATAGAAATGAAATAGGTTAGTAATCTACTTCCATTGAAAAATTGTCATATTCAATATAAAAAATGATCCTAATGTTATGTTAATAACGTTAAAATCATAGTCGCATGAATGAATAATTATCAATATGAATGAATAATTATCAATAACAGTATAGTATGAATAATTCTCAATAACAATATAGTATCAATAATTCTCAATAACAATATAGTATAGTATAGCCTAAGGGCTAGGAGGGAAACTATGTATGATTACATCATACCGTGGGTTCAGGGATCGACACCGATTCTATTATTTGGGGTTTATTATGGTTTTTACAATATACGTATAGCCTGAGGGCAAGGAGGAAAACTATGTATCATTACATCATACCGTGGGTTCAGGGATCGACACCGATTCTATTATTTGGGGTCTATTATGGTTTTTTAGCAACATTGCCAATTGGCCCGGCCCAGATGTATTTTATTCGATCGATGTTAATTCAGAATAAAGTCATCGACAACAGAAAAATTGTTCCTGCAGGGAATTTTGTTCTTAGTGGTTCTTTTGTGGCACAACTGGTGGTCTTCTCATCCATATACGTAGCGCCTATTTATGCGAGTATTTGGAAACCCCATTTGATGACAATCATGCTTGTTCCCGTTCTATTTTTTCTTATTTATCAAAGATCTTTGATTCGGAGATACCCTTGGCTTCAAAATCCGGCGGTAGAATTTTTTATTGGAGCCGCTTTACAACTGCTAAACCCCGCCCTTTTCGGTAAATCTATCTATACCCGATTAATCAATCTGATGCTATTCAGATATAGCGGAAACTTTTTATTTCTGCTGAGTACCGCAGCCGGATGGTTGAGCGGACAAATTCTTTTTGTCAAAATGACGAAAATTTTTTGTTCACGGGTGGACAATGATGTTCCCTTACAAAGGGATAGAAGAGGAGAATTCTTTTTCTTCAGTTTTCAAATCCTGTTCTTCGGCTATGCCATGCTGGCATGCTACGGGAGGAATCCTTCTCTTATCGCTACTAAGTGGAATGATTCAAGGACGTTCATTCACGGTCCTCGAGAAGAATTGGAAGAACTATCATTAGAGTTATCTGATAAGAAAAAATCTTTTAGGAGTGAGCTAAAGTCACCTAACAAGAAAAAAAAACATAAGAAACATAAGCCTGAGACTCCTACTAATACTGAAAAAAATGAGGAGAATGTTAATAAGCCGTCCATTCCTTTGCCTTCTTCTTTTAAAACGTTAGTGAAAATTTTATCTGATCAAGTGATAGTGGAGGCTGACAAAGAGAAAATATCACCTTTTCTAATCAAAAGGTGGCCATTAATATTGTTTGATTCTAATCGGTTTAACGACCCCCTTCGATACGTGAGTATAGGAGATTATATTCTGCGTGGCCCTGTGAGGAGCCAAGTTGCTGAATATTTCTTCGATGTTTGTCTCAGTGATGGCCATCAAAAAATTTCTTTCACAGCTCCGCCAAGTATCTCTTTTTTTGCCAAAATGGCAAGCTTGGGTGATCAAAGTCTTGATTCAAATCAGGATCACCTTGATGAATGGATAGAAAAAAAATGGGAGAGGAAAACTTCTTTAGGCGAAGAGCTTGAAAATAGGGTGAGAGCTCTAAGCAATGGATCTCCTGTTGTCAAAATTCTTGAAAAAAAAATTAGATTTTCAAGAACAAAAGATAAAAAGCGTCTTTCAGAAGTTGATGATCCTTTACTTAGCGGGCCATTCCGTGGGTCAATGAATCAATATCAATTTAAGTCGCCTTGGATGCTATATTCAGAGGAATACTTGAAAGAGCAAAAAAAGAAACTGGCAGAATCTAAGAACCAGGATTCTACCAATAAGAACCATGATTCTACCAATACGAACCGTGATGATTCTACCAATAAGAACCGTGATTCTACCAACCGACTTTATCGATTTTCTTTAATTCGACCAGAAAATAAAGAAAGAATCGTTCAACCGCGAATCAAACTTATTTCAAAATGGTGGATAGAGAAAATTCGTATGGTCTTATTAGAAGAACAGAACAGAAGAAAATGGTTAGATGAATCTACTTTGGAGGACTTAAAGAATAAATATGATAAAATTTATCCTAAAAATTTATCTTCATTAGAATATGTTTTCAACACATTGATCCCGGCGCCTTTAAAGGAAAGAATAGAAAAAGACATTGCTTCTTGCGAGAAAAAATTGTTAACAAATTATTTGTTGCATATTTTTCTTGAAACTACGGGTACCAAATGGGAGTTGCTTCTGAGTGCTCTTCCTACCGAGCAGGCTTTGCTTTATGAGCGACTTTTTTTTATTAATTCGGACGAATTCTCAGACTCTCGAGTATCTATGGATATTGAAATAGAAATATCAGAGAAGGATATTCTGAAAGATTTCGCAGCAGATATTTTAGAAGAGGAACTGCCTTCTTCTAATAAGGAACATACTAAGGATAAAAAACATAAGAGCGATAAATCAAATATTCATCTTGATGAATATTTCTTTGAAAAAGAACGATCTGAGCAAGATATGAGAGATTTCGCAGACTTTCATGAACTTTATGTCCTTTATAGCAAATTAATAGAAAAGGACAAAACCCGTCTTGATGATTACGAACCTCGAATCCGAGATTTTAACAGGTTTGTTGTTCCTAAGTTGCCTTCCACTCTATTATCTGGAGTTCACGACCCTATAGCTGTCAAAGATTGTCTCGAAACTCGCCCAAAAAAAGCTCGGCAGTTAATAATTATAAAGCCCTTTGACAAGCTCGCTGAACTGGAAAATAAAAAAAAAGAGGCGGAAGAACAAGAAAAGAATGAGGTCTTAGAAACAACAAAAAAAGGGTTGTTTAAACCTTTAAAAGAAAAAGCTCTTGAAGAAGAAACTCTTGAACAAAAAGAAGCGGACAAGGGGGGGGATGAAGAAGAGGAGGATCTTCAATCCAAAGATATATACGTCTTTAGTTATCCTTATGAAGGAGATTTTCGTCGAGATTTGGTAAAAGGAGCTGTCCGTTTTCAACGACGAAAAGTTTCAGCAATCAACCATTGGATACCGAGACCAGAGTCGATTCTTTTCGGGAGACTAAAATCAATGACTCAGAAGTCACATAACAAACCCGTGCCTAAGAAGGACGAGAAAAAAAGACTAACTGCAAGATCTCAAAGAATTTACGACAAATTTTTGGAAAGACGCGAAAGACGAAAAGAAGATCGTCGCCGCCGAACACAGCAAATCTTCGACGGGGAAGTGATTCACTATGTCAGAGCTACTCTCTTGTTTACTCATACGTATCTCAGAAAACGAGTGTATTTCCCTATTTTGATAGCAGCTAAAAATATTGGTCGTACTTTACTGTTTCAAGTTCCCGAATGGGAGCAGGATTGGTTCAACTTGGAAAAAGAATCATATCTCAAATGTAATTATGATGGATATGAATTGACGGACCCGGATGTCCCGAAAAAGTTCCTAAAAGAGTACATCAAAGAAGGTATTCAAATCAAGATTGTATATCCTTTTCGCTTAAAACCTTGGTATGAACCTAATGAAATTGAAAAAAAGACAACAGGATACTTAACTATCTATGGTACAGAAATTGAATCACCTTTTGGTAATCCACCAGACGTGCCTTCTTTTTGGGAACCTATTGGCGAATGGATTTGGAATTATACGTCCGATCGGGCAAAACCTATTATCGAACCTACCCGCGAATTGATAGAATTGATACAAAAGAAGAGTGCGGCGATGAAGGAAAAGGCTGAGATGATAAAGGAGACGGTTGGAACAAAGATCAACCTAGATAATAGGAAAGAAATCAACCTAGATACTAGGAAAGAAAAAATTATTCGGACTAAGCCTACGTCTAAAATTATTCGGACTAAGCCTACGTCTAAAATTCAATTTTCTTTAGAAATAGTAGAAGATGAACCATTTTCAATCCAGATGAAACAAAAATTGGATATTCCAGATCCAGATGATTGGACAATCACAATGAATGATCGAATCAACCAAATGAATGAAGAGTACCGCTTCAATCTAGATATTTATAATAAATTGAAAGCTGATTTTAAACAGAGAATGGATCAACCTTCTCCTAACATAAAATCCAAATTGAAAAAAGAGTGGATTCGCATCAAAATTTGGCGTTCGTCTTTACAAAAGAAAACTATTCGCTTCATCAGGAAGAAATTGCCGTTTTTTATGAAAGTTATTCATTTTAGGGTGAAACTACTATTTATTGATCTCAAAATAAGTATGTTCAATATGATCGAGTCAAATTTGGAATTTTGCATGCAATTGAGTAGAAGTTTTGAAACAATTCAAAAAATATTCAATAGCAATCATCCAATTAGCAAAAACGTCGAATCCAAATGCCAAGGAAAAGTCGAATCCAAATGCCAAGGAAAAGAAATTTCCCAAGCGTACGTTTTTCATCAAATATGGAAAGAGATAAGAAATATGAAAGGATTATGTGTGAAGGATTTAATCGAATCAAGAGCATCGTCTCCTTTTATCAAAAAAAATGTGAAAGAATTTTTGGACTCACAAGGAATATTGGATTGCAAGCATCCTGGAGAGTTAACGATTAACCATTGGAAGCAATGGTTAAAATGGTGTGCTGGCTACAGAATAGATCCGCACAGAAATAAAAAACGTAAACATGTTATTGGCAACCGGTTGGGATGGACTGAATTTGCATCGTTTTTGGGAGAGAAGCGCTTTGCCACTTTTATGGCACGACTGAAGAATCGGATCAAACGTCATAGATATGATCTTTTGGCATATAGTTATCTGGATCATATGAAAGAGAATAATCACGGACCCGCAATTCAATATATACCGGAACCAGATTATCAAGCTATTACTCATTTTCAAAATCCCGGTTTTTCCAAGAAGAAGAAGAAGAAGAAAAATGATTCTTCTTGGAAAAAGTTTTTTTCTTCCAAAAAGAAAAAAAAGAATTGTGATTCTTCCACTTCCAAATCCAAAAAGAGGAATGTCGATTTTTGCGCGGCAACTAAAAAAAACTATTATAAGAAAAGTCGATATTACAAATTCCAATTCTGGTTGTTCCCAGATCTTAGAAAAAAAATCAAAAATGCAAACAAACTTGGTGACGTTTTTCCTCCGAATATCATAAGAAGGCAGATTGAAGAAATGTGGAAATTTCGAGAAATCCAAATACCAAAAGATTTTGATGTTGATGCTTTCGTTATAGAAAGTCTTCGAAAGCAAGAAGAGGAAAAGCGAAGAAAAGCCGCGGCTGCTCAAGAACTTCAGGAGGCCCGAAGAAAACGAAAAGAGGAGAGAATTCAAATAAGAGAAGCACGACGCAAAAAATTAGAATCGGCCACTTCTCCAGAAGAAGTAGAGAGATTGACAAGGACATTCAAAGTAGAAGATGACCTAAACAAGAAGGAAAGAAGGCGACAAGCAAAGAAAAGACTTCTCAAGGAACAGAGAGTTAGACAACTAGCAAAAATAGCTGCCCAAAAAGCTAAAGAGCAGAAAAGAGAAGAGAGGAAACGTAAATTGGCGGAATTAAATCGGAAACGTAAATCTTCAAAAAGACAAAAAAAAAATTTCAAAGATTTTCTAGTTCGAGACTTCTGTAATATTTATTATCCAAAACTCAATATTGATAAAATCAATATGGAAAAAGAAGAAGTCCGACTGGCAATAAAGGAAATTATTTTGAGACAAGATGCTAAAAAAGCGTCACAGGGTGATAAGAAAGCATGGGACCGAGTTAAATCAAAATTGGATGAGAAATACCAAAGAGGAGACGATGAGAAATACAACGAACGCTCCGAAACCAAGACCAAACCCAAGAAAGCCGATGAACAAGAGATAGATTTCAGAACTGCCAAAACTGAATATCTGAAACAACAGAGACGCTTGCAACGGGAGGCAAAACGCCTTGAAAGGGAGGAACAGTTAAAAGAGGAGATGAAACTTGAGGGAAAAGAAGGAGTGGAATTAGAAAAAGACAGATTAGCCTATCGGGAAATGGCAACAAATATTTATACTTGGGGAATGAAATACGAGCTCGAAAAACTACCTCTAACTCCTTGGGTTACCAAGTTCAAAAATGCGGCTCGTTTTTTTGATAGGAAAAAATTAGGCGGCGAAACTGAGGTAGCCAATTTACTTTTTCCATATGCCGAAAACGGAGATCTTGACTTCGAATTATTGGACACTGTATTGTATCTCAAAAGTATCTTCCCGAAACATAATGATATACGCAGAGTTTTTTGCGAGGCAGCCCGAAGATCTATGCCACTTGTACCGGGGTACTTTAATGACCGATTCTTTGTATATAAAATTGCAAGTCTTTTATTCAAACTAAAGAAGAAAAAGATAAATGTCAATCTTTTTGATAGATCTCGATCTCGACGACGAATCAATGAAAAAATTTCAAGTTCTTTCATTTTCGAAGATCTTTTTCTTCCAAGACGTCGCAGAGAATTTCGAATTTTGAATCTTTTGAATCTGGAAAACCATTTGGATGAGAGTGTAAGATCCAGTAGTCAAGATGACCAAGGTCTAATGAAAAAAAACGAACATCTGATCGTAGATACAAGGCAAAAGATAAGACGTTTTCTTTGGCCTCGTTATCGATTAGAAGATCTTATTTGCATGAATAGATTTTGGTGGAATACCAATAATGGTAGTCGATCTGCTATGTTGAGGGTACGCATGTATCCTAAAATAGATCATTGGGAACATATTACAAATAATTTGTATTTTCTAAAGCTAAAGCACAGTGTTATTTCGATAAGAGAGACTGTTCAAAAATTTGGAAATCATGCCAAAAGTTTATTGGGTACGAAACAGTCGCCGGTTGCTGGACATAACGAAGCTCTAAATGAAGTAAAGCATAAAAAAGAAGACTCTTTTTGCAGCATAAGTTCGTCCCTTCCTTCTGACCCCTCCCCGTACAATGAGCTTCTTACGATACTCAGAAAAATAATACGTGAGCTTATAGATTCTATTAGGGAATGGATAGGTTCACTTTTGTTCAAGCTTAGAGATTCTATTATGGAATGGATAAGTTCACTTTTGTCTCAGCTTAGAGCTTTTCTTATCAAACGGATAAGTTCGCTTAAAGATTTTATTATCAAATCGATGAGAAAACTTTTCTCTAAACTTAAACTTCAATTGAAAAGATTTCTAAATCCGCTTAAAAAGAAACTGAGAAAATGGATAGATCAGAAACGGAGAAAATGGATAGATCCGTTCATCAATAAGTTTAAAACTGAACGTATCAACTTTATAAGGTTTCTTAGAAACCTTATAAATAAAATTAGAAACCTTATAAATGAAATTAGAAACCTTATAAATGAAATGAGAGTGAAACTCGTCAAATTTCTACGCTTCCTGAGAGATATAATAGACGGACTAGCAATTGAGCTAGAAAAATGTAAGCTAGAAAAACCTAGACGTTTAAGTCGTTGGAATCAAATCCAAAACCGTTGGAATCAAATCCAAAACCGTTGGAATAAAATCCAAAACTGGAAGCCTTTTTATTATCTTCAAAAATGTATTTCGATATATAGCAATTATAATACGTATGTTTCCTTAGTTAAACTTTGGAGGACAAGGTAAAAATCAGTTATATGGCTGGTTGCTTTAGTAACTTACTAAAGCAACCAGCCATAGCTATGTAAGCCTATTCCCAATAAATCAACGCCCAAATAACATGTCCAAACTAGAATAAATCCTAGAGAAGCAACAATCGCCGGTTTTTGTCCTTTCCAACCCCTGTTTATTCTAGTATGTAAATATATTGCAAATAGAATCCAAGTTATTAATGCCCAAGTTTCTTTTGGATCCCAGCTCCAATAAGATCCCCATGCTTCGTTGGCCCATACTGCCCCGGAAAGTATACCTATAGTTAAAAGAGAAAATCCTAGACCAATAGTACGATAACTGAATTGATCTAATTGGTTAGTAAAGACCCATTTACGATAATTTGTAAGTGAAAGGTAAAAAGTCTGTTTCAATTCTTTTTTTTCTTGGTCGCGTGAATACCAATTGAAGAAAAAAGAATTTTTCACATTAAGAAAAATCTTTTGATTTATTTGGAACGCAATGACCAATAAAGATATGGATGATAGGGATCCACATAAAAGAGTTGCATAACTGAGCAATATCATACTTACATGCATCATTAACCAATGAGATTGTAAAGCAGGTACTAACATTGCAGATTCTTGCATTTTATCCGGAAGACCTAAAGTAGCAAAACCATGAGTTAACATAGCACTTGGCGCGGTGATTGCACCTAACCACCAAGCATACTGGCCCCGTAGTTGTATAACTATATGAATCATGGAGGAAGTCCATGAAAGGAACATGAATGACTCATACAAATTACTTAACGGTAAATGCCCCGAATAGAGCGAACGGGAAACTAATACTCCCGTTATACAAATACACGTCACTATCATGCCCTTTCCTCCTGAATTACTTAGTTTTTCACTTCTATAAATTAAGGTTCCCCAATAAATAAGAGTAATCACAAAAGTAAGAGAAAAAGAGACATGAGCTGATATATGTTCGAGAGTTATAAATATCATAATAAACCCATTTATTTTTTAATATAGGATTCGTTTCGTAAGAAAAAGATCAAATCGATTGATATGTAATAAATCATATTGACATAGATCGAACAATGATAGTCATTTACTATATAGGTACTCCATATATAATAGATATCTAGAAATATTAGATATGGAAGGGATACTAACCTATAGTATCTTATTAACAATAATGCCGCCACTCGGATTCGAACCGAGATGCTCTAGCGCTGCTGCCTAAGAACAGCGTGTCTACCAATTTCACCATGGCGGCTTTTTTCTCATATATCTAATATATTCTATCTGACCTATATTCGACTATCTTGTTTGCGAGGCTGCTCTGCTAATACCAAAAATAGCCTAGTTGTTCCTATTCAATATCCCACGTTCGATGTTGGTCATTGTCATTATAACGGAGTATGACGCAGTTTGGTAGCGTGCCACTTGGGGATGGTGGACGTCGTAGGTTCAAATCCTTCTGCTCCGAAACCCATAACTAACTTTTGAGGAGATAAAGGCTGCTCAGGCCAGGAAGGCCTAGTAGGATACTCACTATCCTTGGGGTCTTTACCATGACCAATTTCATGGTCATCATCATGACCAATTTCATCGTCATCCTCACTAGAATCATTGTCCTGACCAATTTGATAGATATGATTATAGATATCATTATTGTCATGATGATAGATATCATCATTGTCAGAACCCTTTTGATGGTCATTATCCTTGTTATCAAAAGACCATAGATTTGGAAAAAACAGTCCCAGTCCTTCTCCGCCTATTTCATCGATAAGACAAACATCTCTTGCGTCCCCTGGTTCCAGAAAAAGATCTCTTTCTAAGAGACTTTCAATTAGTTCGGGTTCTTGCCTTGTCCTTCTTATATAAGTTTCCAAAATATAAGTCCGCAATAGGCCCATAAACTCTGCATCGGAGCCGGATTCGTCGTGGCGACGACGATCATAAGGAGACATATGAGGTTGATGAATCATCATACGACCGTTTTCGCTTAATACTCGTTTAGTAAGCGCCCCTCCGTGTAGAAGGAAAGCTCCCATTGAAGCATTTAACCCGAAGCCTGCTGTAAATACATCCCCTGTTACGAATTGCATAACATCATAAACAGCTACTCCCTGTAGCATTCCTCCACCTCGACAGGAAATAAAAAACATGAAGTCTTTTGTTTGATCTTCTTGATTTAAATAAATCATGCATTTCATTATTTGGTCAGCAGGTTGTTTTTCTAGCGCTCTACCTAAAAAAAGGTATCTTCCAAAAAAGAGTCTGTAATATAGTTCCACCCACATTTCCTGTTCTTGGAGGTTTTCTTTTTCTGGTTTTTTTTCTTCTGGGTTTGGGTTTTCTTCTGGGTTTGGATTTTCTTCTGGGTTTGGATATTCTTCTTGGTTTTGGTATTCTTCTTGGTTTTGGTATTCTTCTTGGTTTTGGTATTCTTCTTGGTTTTGGTATTCTTCTTGGTTTTGGTATTCTTCTTGGTTTTGGTAGTCTTCTCCTTCTTCTCCTTCTTCTTCTCCTTCTTCTTCTCCTTCTTCTCCTTCTTCTCCTTCTTCTTCTCCTTCTTCTCCTTCTTCTTCTCCTTCTTCTCCTTCTTCTCCTTCTCGTCCTTCTTGTCTTTCTTGTCTTTCTTTTCCTTTCCCGTCCCCCAGATATGGAACGTCCCCCAGATATGGAACTTTTGGAATGTTCGTTAAACTCAAGCTCATTACATACTTACTTACATACTTACTTACATACTTACTTACTTATTTACTTACTTATTTACATACATCAAAAAAGCTACATATCATCTTCTTCTTCCGAAGAAATAAGAAGCTGTATAGGTATTATACAAATTATACTACCTAGGTATTATAGTATAATACATCCTTCATGATTTTTTTTGTCTACTCTCTATTATTCAATAAAATAGAAAAATCTTTACATATTCTTCATTATTATTATTTGTCTATTTGTATTGAATAAATAGACAAATCTATTTATTCAATTTTTTATTATTAAAGCGAAAAAAAAAAAAGCTGTCCAATCTCATATTCTTTTTTTGGGATTGGACAATATAGTATTATTTTCGAGATCTTCTTCATCTGCTAAGAAAAGAATAAAAACCCTTGGTTTTTTTCCATTATGAGTTCTGTCGGTAGGTCCGGGATTGGTCCCGTTGCTATCATCCCATTCTTCTCACCGAAAAAGCTCTTTTAAAGAATCTCGTTATTGATATCTTGAGTCGCTTTTATCATCTATTTTGAAACAAAAAATCAATATTTATGGGTCTTTTTCTGGTGCTTTCGCATTTTTTTTTTGAAGAAAAAGACGTTGATCATTTGCTGCTTAGATTGCAACAGAAGAACAATTTTGAGTTTGTTTGAGAGATTCATATCTTATATGACCGATGACCACTCTATTCGTTGTTTCTAATGGTATAACATTCTAGTTGTTTCTAATGGTATAACATTATAAGTTAATGGTATTACAAATAACCTGTACGATTCTACATAAGAAAAACTTAATGTCATAATAAAGCATGATGACTAATCAATATACTAATGTATGAATCCAATACGGAAGTAATAATGGTTTAGATAGAGTCTAAACCGGTAACGCTAAATAGAATTAAAGTGCCGACTATTCAACAACTGACTAGAAATGCGAGACAGCCGATAAGAAAAAGAAAAAAATCTCCTGCTCTTCGAGGATGTCCTCAACGGAAGGGAGTATGCGCTAGGGTGTATGTGCGACTCGTTTGGATCAGAAGCTGAAACGGACCAGGAAATTGAACAATAGTTTTCTTCTGTGAAAAAGTACAGATCTATCAGTTTCCTTGTACCGGGGAAAATGAAATTTATGGTTTAAATTGATGCAAATCCAATCACCTTTACGTAGGATGAAAAGCACTTCCTCATTGGTAGCGAATGGTCATCAATCCATTGAGCGAGGAAAAAAAGTAATTTTAAAGAACATAAAGATTATGTTTATATTGCTGCGAGAACGGACAAAAGGTCAGCTATCTTGCGAACTCTCACAAATAGATGTCGTTACTGTATCTATAAATCTTTATAGTCTTTATAATTCGGGGGGGAAGAGTAGAGCTAGAGATGGTAAAATATACAAGTTACCAAATACTCATCTCATATCTTAGGGCTCCGGCGTATAGAGAGGACCTTACCGTTAGAGAAATAACCATAGAAACGAAGAAATCCATAAGAGAAAAAGAAAACAAATAATAACATATATTGTATATTGATTATTTTGATTACTTAAATGATTACTTAAATGCAAGGTCCAATCCCCTGCCTACTTGGAAGGTGCCTAACTGAAAGGAATTATGGTTGGGAAGGTTAGAGTAGCAAAAGCCATTGGAGTCGTATATTTTATACATTAGAAAAATCAGTTTTATATTACTTAAAAGAAAAATGATTGATCAAAAAAGAGATTAGTCATCTATGAAGAATCAACTTCAATGACCAGAGTTAAACGTGGGCATATCGCAAAAAAACGTCGAAAAAAGATTCTTGCATTTGTATCAGGCTCTCGGGGAGCCCATTCAAAACTTTTTAGGACTGCTAACCAACAGAAAATGAGAGCTTTAGTTTCCGCTCACCGAGATAGAATTAAGCGGAAGAGAGATTTTCGTCGTTTGTGGATTACTCGGATTAATGCAGCATCCCGTGCTAATGGATTCTCCTATAATAAATTTATACAATTTTTATACAAAAGGCAGTTGCTTACAAATCGTAGAACACTTGCACAAATAGCTGTATTAAATAATAATTGCTTTTCTATGATGCTAAAAAAGATTCCTGTATTATGAAATAGTAACACCCAATCTCCCGGGGAAATTTTCCGGGAAACTAAAGACAGTACGAAAATGAATTCGGAATGACTTGGGTAATTATTCTATTTATTGTATATTCTATTTATTGTATAGAAATAGAAAAAAATCTGCACTATCTTTGTTAGATATCCCAGCTCGAATTAAATGGAGGAGTCTTAAGCTCTAATTACTTTTGAATTGAAAGAAAGAAAGGGTATCAAAGATAGAATACGAGCTTGTTTAATAGCTCTAGCTATTAAACGTTGTTTTTTCAACGTTAATCGATTCCTTCGACGAGATAATATTTTTCCTTGATCACTAATAAATCGATTGATTAAGCTAATATTTTTATAATCCATTTGCTCTCCAGGCTGAATTGGCGATAAACGTTTTCGAAAAGAATGCCGATTTAGAGAAAATCGCCTAGATGCATTTCGAAAAGATGACTTAGATCTATTTCTAAACTTAGATCTACTTCTCAATTTAGATCTACTTCTTAATTTATATCTAGATCTAAACTTATTAGATCTATTTTTAAACTTATTAGATCTATTTTTAAAATATGGTTTATATGTATTCCGAAAAGATGGCTTCATTTTATTCATAATTTGTTTTATGAACCTTTCAAATACTATTTATTATTGTTTCAAAATATTTCGAAAAGAAATATTGACAGTGACATATTTTGTTAATATTATATACAAAAGATAAAAGATAAATATCTTCAATATATATATTGGGCAGAAATGTTAGATTGAATCTATTTTTTGATTTCTCCATGAATGGTATGCTTGTGACAAGAAGGACAAAATTTCTTTAATTCCAATCGATCAGGAGTATTGCGGCGATTTTTTCGAGTCGTATATCTGGAAATACCCTTTGATTTTTTTTCAACACTGTCTTGAGTACAACTAGTACATTCTAAAGTAATCGTTATTCTTACATTTCCACCCTTGGCCATATAACTTACTTTTGGTATTGTATCTACTTTTTTTCAATTTGGAAAAAAAAAAGAGAAGAAAGAGAAAGGGATAAAAGTTGTCTTAAAAATGATTAAAGATTTTATTACGAGAATGAATTAAGTAATAAAATCTTTAATTAAGATTTTCAAGTAGTTTACTATTTTAGGAACTTTTGGATCTATATTTTTCTTTTTATCTTAATCCTAATTTTATTGATCCAAGAAGAAAAGGAAATGAATCTAACATCATTTTTTATTTCGGGTTCGCAGAAAAGCAAAAAAAACAAAAAAATGAAAGTCAAAAAAAGGAAAAAGTCAGAGCATCTGGGAAAAAACGATTTATCTCAATTAATAAACCGGATAAAAATATCAAGCATAAAGTAGCTAACACAGGCGCTGTGGAAAGATATGTTTTTATATCTTGCATTGTTCGTAAGTTCTCCTTCTCAAGAATGATAGATATATCATATGGTCAACTACATCCGTAGTTTACGACTATCTGCAAACAGATATTTGCATTTGGCACAAATTCCTTTTTTTTTACAATATGATACTAATAACTATGTAGTAGTAAGTAATCAAGTACTGTCAATAAATAGACATCTTATAAATTCTATCTTCCGTATAGACAGTCTATTCACGTGCGAAGGTAGATAAATGTGGAAAACAAAATTCAATTATTGTTAATATAAAATATCGAATCGAATAAAAAATACTCACGATTAAAAGGGATGTAGCGCAGCTTGGTAGCGCGTTTGTTTTGGGTACAAAATGTCGCAGGTTCAAATCCTGTCATCCCTACCCTTTTTTATCCTAAATCTTTCATCAAAAAAGTAAAAAGTCGAGTGATAGTTGTTTAATTCAATGAAACATGGAAATAATCTTTTCTTTCAAGAAAAAAAGAACAAAAAGCGCTCTTAGTTCAGTTTGGTAGAACGCAGGTCTCCAAAACCTGATGTCGTAGGTTCAAATCCTACAGAGCGTGATCCTGTGTTTTTTTTTCTTTTTTCTGATCGATCTTCTTGTCACTTAGACTGAAAAAGCTAATGGAATCTGATCCCTCAGAATCAGTAGGAGACCCGTTCATAATATGGTCCTAAATCAAATATCCAATTTATCGCCGCGTCGGTACTGTAAATATGCAGTTACAAATAATCCAGCCAAAGTTATAGGAATTAGACCTAACACAATTCCGGATAACAAAACTTCAATCATATTTTTTTTTATTAAAAGAGAATAGGTAAGGATTAATAGCTAATCTACATAGTACCTCAAATTGACTAGGAATCTCAATTCCTATTGAGGTTGAGGTTATTTTCTATTTCAAATAAGTTCTATACTGCTTAACCCAATGAATAAGACTGAGGTGAAAATAAGCAAAACTAATAAAAAACCAAAATAACTCATTATAGTAAGCATGGAAGAAATGAATAAAAAAACCAATGATTGATACGTATTTTTGTCAGGCAATTACCTCAATTTATTCTTTCTGAGTAGAAAAAAGGGTATCAATAAATAGATACAAAGTTAGCATTGAATATCTGATAATGATGTTATCAACAAACATAGAGGGAATATACAATAAAAAGATATTCTGTTATAAAACAAAGTAAAAATGAAATCCCCCACCTATAAATAATAATAAATACCAATTGTGTAGTAATTTCATTAATGATCCTACTCCTTTTCTATATTAAAGTGAAAATTATATTGCTATGTTAGAAGCAGGCTAGCTATACTTAGTATACTTCAAATATACCCTTGGTATCATATTGACAATCAAGCAAGGATTGTAGAAAATATCAGTAGTTTTCCATTTCCTGATCTCTTTCTTTCATGGGATCAATTTACCCTTGATTTTAGAATAATATAGGGAGCTTAGCATGTCTGGGAATACGGGGGAACGCGCTTTTGCTGACATTATTACTAGTATTCGATACTGGGTTATCCATAGCATTACTATACCTTCTCTATTCATTGCGGGTTGGTTATTTGTCAGTACGGGTTTAGCTTATGATGTATTCGGGAGTCCTCGGCCAAATGAGTATTTCACAGAAAGCCGACAAGAGGTTCCATTAGTAACTGGCCGTTTCGATTCATTAGAGCAACTCGATGAATTTACTAGATCTCGATCTTTTTAGGAGGTATTAATGACTATAGATAGAAGCTATCCAATTTTTACAGTTAGATGGTTGGCCGTTCACGGGCTAGCTGTACCTACGGTTTTTTTCTTGGGATCAATATCAGCAATGCAGTTCATACAGCGATAAACTTTATTATAAACTAAATCACGGAGCTATTTATGACACAATCAAACCCAAATGAACAAAATGTTGAATTGAATCGTACTAGCCTCTATTGGGGGTTGTTACTTATTTTTGTACTTGCTGTTCTATTCTCTAATTACTTGTTCAATTAGGAACAGTAATAATCTTTTTTCTTACCCAATTGAATTTGGTGAGATCTAATATTTCTATGTATTATTTTATTTATGCCTCATGAATACTTTTTTTAAATGCGAAAGGAAATAATAAAAATGGGCGGAAGGATCCCTCTTTGGTTGATAGGTATTTTAGCTGGTATTCTCGTTATTGTTTTAATAGGTTTTTTTTTTTACGGTTCTTACTCCGGCCTAGGTTCCTCCTTGTAGCGAAAAAACTGCCTTATACTATGATAAGAGATAGACAATGTAAGGAATACTATACAAAATTGAAGCAAAACTCTGAAAAGAAAGAGATAAGATAAAAAAGATATAGAAAAGTGAAAACTTAAAAAAGAAAGATAAGATCTTACCTTTCTTTGAACACAAAGAAGGGTAAGATTTTATCTTTACTTTGTTCTTTTTTTTATAAGTTATAAAATAAGCGAAAATAGCAAGCCAAGATTACTAAATTCTCTCCTTTCTTCTATTTGTTGAAAAGATAACATGTATATGAATATTCATAATTAGGGAATTAACTCCAAAACTCCAAGTTTGTTCCGGAATCACTCATTATTAAAATAGGCAAATATTTCTTTAATATCTTAATATCTCCTCGTCTTTCACAATATATTCGAACAGAGGGAAGGGGAAAATGAAGGATTCTGAAGAAGTATTACTTATATTGTTGCCATTTTTATTTCTTATACATTAATTGCATTAATCATTCATAAGATAGAGATTCAAATCTTTTATGCGCCTAAAAATTCATTTCGACCAATTGAACTTTCTCAAATTGTTTCTTTTTAAGAACCAGAAATATCTGTGCTAAAACGACAGATGCTAAGAATAATAAAAGACCTTGAACACGTAAAGGATCTTGAAGTACTATTTCTGCATTTTCCTGACCAAATCCACCTACATTAGGGTTATTCGTTAACGACTGATCCGCCTTGATGAATTCGCCTTCTGAAACAAGAAGTTCCGGTCCCGGAGGTACAAAGTCTACCACTTGTCGACCGTCTGATGGATTATCAATAGTTATTTGATATCCACCTTTTTCTTTACGTGCAATTTTACTTATTTTACCGGTTGCTGAAGCGTTGTACACTGTATTGTTGCTTTTGCTCCCATCGGGATAAATTTGTCCTCTTCCTCTATTACCACCTACATATATGGGATATTTGAGGAAGTGAGCTGTTTTATTAGTAGCGGGATTTGGTGAGAGGATGGGAAACACAATTTCACCATATTTTTGACCAGGAATAGGTCCTATTATTAGAATATTTTTTTGATTGGGACGATAGTTCTGAAAATAAAGATCACCTATTTTTTCCTTAATCTCAGGAGAAATACGATCCGGAGGAGCTAATTCGAAACCTTCGGGTAAAATAAGAACAGCTCCTACATTTAAAGTTCCTTTCTTGCCATTAGCAAGAACTTGTTTTATTTGCTTATCATAAGGTATTTTTACAACTGCTTCAAAAACGGTATCAGGAAGCACGGACTGTGGAACTTCAATCTCCACAGGTTTTTTAGCCAAATGACAATTGGCACATACAATACGCCCAGTTGCTTCTCGAGGATTTTCGTAACCTTGCTGTGCAAAAATGGGATATGCATTTGCAATAGATGTACGAGTCATTATATCTATCAATATTAAGGCGGAAATTGATTGAGCTATCAACTTTTTTATCCAGTCATCATAAGTTTTTCTATTTTGCATGGTTCAATTTTTTGTTACAATTCTTTTATTTCAAATAAATGGTAGTAGGTAACTATGATAGTTACCTGCTTGCAATTCTGCTACTATATTAAACCTAAAGCTAAAAAATAAGAAGTATTGCCCGGGTGAGAAACCATTTGTTATTCATTCATCGAGTGATAAATTACTACAAGTGAAGGAGATGTACTATTCAAACGACGGAAAACCCAATATTTGAAAATTGTGTCTAAGATGACTGGAAAAGTTGAAACAAGACCAGATATTATTCGTTCGTTATGGGCAAATCCATAATTTTCGAAGATCCAATTGATTATCAATTCCCAACCATGGGGCGAGTGAAACCCAATACATAGATCGGTTGCTAAAAGAATAGAAAAGGCTTTCATTGTATCGCTTAGGCTGTAGAAGACTTCTTGGATCCAAGAATTGAGAATGCCAAGTTTCTTCTTACCCAGAATGAGACAAACACTTAAAAAAACCAAACCTATTAGATTTGCTATTAGATGTGAGATGATTTGGATACAATCTTGATTATATATTTTCACTAATTGGATCATTTTTTTCTGCATTTCTACACGAATATCTTGCGAATGCGTTTCCGAAGAATCTTCCATCATTATTTCTAACAGGAAGAGTTCCTCTATTTTTTCAAACTTTTTTATAGTGTCTTCTTCTTGTAAATAATCAAAAATTTTTTTTGATTGACCAGTATTCCACCAATTTGTAACCCAAGGTTCTAAACCGTTCTGTAATGAAATTGAAATTCCCCAAGGCAATACTATTAAACATGTAAGATATTGTAAAGAAGCTAATGCTTTATATTTGGCAACTTCCAATTCGTGAATCGTTAACGAACTCGATTGGCTCGTTAGCTCTGCCCAAAATCTGAACAAAGTACGAATTATAGAACGAGGTATGAGATCCATAGAATTTTTGCATAATTAGAATTCAATTATTCGACCTCGAGAGATCTTTCGGTCGGATGAGGGATGGTTTGTTCCGAGTGAGAAGTAGAGTAAAAAAGAAAGGATAAATAAATCCTTGAAAATCATTTGGATCTGGACTAATTTCATTTTGAATTCTTGACCCGAAGAATCGCTTCAATTGGCAAATAAAAGAAATGAAAGTTTAAGTCTAATAATACCAATTTTGTTTGATACATATAGGAAATTGATTTATTCGAGCGCATATGTAAAAAAAGGTGTAAAAACTATAGTCATTTACTTCATTGTATTCTTTTGAGATGTTATATCCGTGTTTATTAAAACCTTTTGTCCCTTTCTAATAGATAAAGAATAATATGGAGTGGAGTTTTTGCTAACTGCCAAAAAAGAGTATGGCTCCATAAGTAATAGTTTGTGTTGGTGGAACATAAATATGGTCTTTCCTCCTTATTTCAAAATCCTTCAATGGATACGCGCAAAAAACGGGCTAATTCGGCAGCTTTTTGTTCCATTTCGCGCAAGGTCAAATTTTCTTCAGTACGAGTTAAGGGGATGTCTTGTTGGCCCTTTATTTCCATATAAATAACACGACGAGGAAATATACCTTCTTGAACTTCCATTTTGATCGCCTGAATATCCTTCATAAGAAATCGGAGGAAAATACGACGATTTCTTCCGGGAAATCCCCAGCGAAAAAGGCATACAACTCCTTCTTTTTCATCAAACTTATTATAACCACTACCCACATTGCATAAAATAGTGCACCACAAATAAGAGCTAATGAACAGACCTGCAATCCCATAAAAACACATCACAATTCCTTGTGGAACAAAAAGTATTTGCTGAGATGACAATAAGGGTATCAAGTTCCTACCAAGGTAACTTGAAATTCCGACCACAAAAAATCCTAGTGAACCCAAAAGCAGGAGACAAGCAAAAAAAAAATTGCTTATTTTTCTAGAGCCTTTTATGGGCTCTATCCAGAGCCATTTGGATCGACGATTCATAACAAATTACGTCCTATTTTAATTTGAGGGATTGAACAAGACTCCCATCCAGAAGTCACTCTCATAAATTGGCTATATTCATAAACTAGCCATATACATATAAGCATTTCACAATAAATAATAAATCTCTCTATTCAAATGTATTATATAAGCATATTTTGAAGTAGAAGTAAGAAATTCACACACGGATCTAATATGTCTCATACATATGATACCATATACATTCCATATTTTTGTTATTTATCATATATGAATAGATCTATTAATAATAAAAAAGATTTCAAATATCACATATCTGTCTTGATTGATCATATTCATTCATAAAATTTCGTCATTTTGAATATAAAAGTAAAGAAAAAGCATTGTAACTGCTGGAAAAAACAAGCCCACCAAAGGTACTAAGAGAGAGGGGAAGTTGTGGATTATCATATCAAAAGTATATTAAGTATTTTTTTTATCTATTACAAAGAATTATAAGATCAAATGAGTAATAGGACCAAATAAGCGGACGTGTCTTTCTTCGTAAAATACCTACTTTTTGAAAGTAATTTATTACTTTACTTTGTAAGATATAAAACAAATGGGACCAATTACCACATTGTATATTGGTAGCTATAAATGATAAAATAGATCCGCTTCTCAATTCTATCTTTTAAAACTCTTTTATTTTCTTTTTATCAAATAGATAGATGTTCACCTTTGAGACAAAGGTCTAATTTCATAGCATAATCTGTCTCTAATGCGAGAAAGTTACATAGTATGTATTTTTTCTTATAAAGGGGTATTTTCATGGGTTTGCCTTGGTATCGTGTCCATACCGTCGTGTTGAATGATCCTGGCCGGTTAATCGCTGTGCATATAATGCATACAGCTCTAGTTTCTGGATGGGCCGGTTCTATGGCTCTTTACGAATTAGCAGTTTTCGATCCATCCGATCCTATTCTTGATCCAATGTGGAGACAAGGTATGTTCGTTATACCTTTTATGACTCGTTTGGGAATAAAGGATTCATGGGGTGGATGGAGTATAACTGGAGAAACTATATCTAATCCAGGTATTTGGAGTTATGAAGGTGTGGCCGGGGCACATATTGTGTTTTCTGGCTTGTGCTTTTTAGCAGCTATCTGGCATTGGGTATATTGGGATCTAGACGTATTTTGTGATTCCCGTACAGGAAAACCTTCTTTAGATTTGCCTAAGATTTTTGGAATTCATTTATTCCTCTCAGGAGCAGCTTGTTTCGGATTCGGAGCATTTCATGTAACGGGTTTGTATGGCCCTGGAATATGGGTGTCTGATCCTTATGGACTAACTGGGAAAATACAACCTGTAAATCCGGCATGGGGAGCTGAAGGTTTTGATCCTTTTGTTCCGGGAGGAATAGCTTCTCATCATATTGCAGCAGGTATATTGGGTATATTAGCAGGTCTATTCCATCTCAGTGTTCGCCCTCCCCAACGTTTATACAAAGGACTACGTATGGGGAATATTGAAACTGTACTCTCCAGTAGTATTGCTGCTGTGTTTTTTGCAGCTTTCATTGTGGCCGGAACAATGTGGTATGGTTCCGCAACCACTCCGATCGAATTATTTGGTCCTACTCGTTACCAGTGGGATCAGGGATACTTCCAACAAGAAATAGATCGACGGGTTCGTGCCGGTCTGGCTGAAAATCTAAGTCTATCGGAAGCTTGGTCAAAAATTCCTGAAAAACTTGCTTTTTATGATTACATTGGGAATAATCCAGCTAAAGGGGGGCTATTCAGGGCGGGTGCAATGGACAATGGAGATGGAATTGCTGTTGGTTGGTTAGGACACCCTATTTTCAAAGATAAAAAGGGACATGAGCTTTTTGTACGTCGTATGCCTACCTTTTTCGAAACATTTCCAGTCGTTCTAGTAGATGAAGAAGGAATTGTGAAAGCCGATGTCCCTTTTAGGAGAGCAGAATCCAAGTATAGTGTTGAACAAGTAGGTGTAACTGTTGAATTCTATGGTGGTGAACTTGATGGAGTTAGTTTTGGTGATCCTGCTATAGTCAAAAAATATGCTAGACGTGCACAATTAGGTGAAATTTTTGAATTAGATCGTGCTACTTTGAAATCGGATGGTGTTTTTCGGAGTAGTCCAAGGGGTTGGTTTACTTTTGGGCATGCTACATTTGCCCTTCTTTTCTTTTTTGGACATATTTGGCATGGTGCTAGAACTCTATTCAGAGATGTTTTTGCCGGTATTGATCCGGATTTGGATGCTCAAGTAGAATTTGGGGCATTCCAAAAATTGGGAGATCCAACTACTAAAAGACAAGTGGTATAATATGGTATTGCTCCGCTTGTTAATGCAATATTGAGAATTTGCATCTCAGGAAAATCTTTTTATTTAACCTTTTTCAAAATGTTATAATTAGTACGAAAGCTATCTCTATTAATTATAAACTACGATCGAATTTATGGAAGCATTGGTTTATACATTCCTTTTGGTATCGACCTTAGGGATCATTTTTTTCGCTATTTTCTTCCGGGAACCCCCCAAAGTTCCCGATAAAGGGGGAAAATAATTTCCTATTTTTCTAATCCTTTTTCTTACTTTTACTTATAAAAAGAATAAAAAAGATCTTCCCGATCGGGAAGGTCTTTTTTATTCTTTTTCAACTAGTCCTCGTGCTCTTCAAAAGGATCTCGAAGTTGTTCAGAAGGTTGTCCAAAGGCGGTGTATAGGGCATAACCGGTAAAGCTAACAAGTAAACAAGATATGGAGATAGCGACTAAGGTTGCAGTTTCCATTGGTAGATAATCCTATGTATATATATGTACATAATAGTATACAAAGTTAATATAATAGTATACAAAGTTAATTAAATCTCAACCAATACTCTTTTTTTATGGCTACACAGACCATTGATGATACTTCCAGAACCGGACCATTACAAACTACTGTAGGAAATTATTTAAAACCACTTAATACAGAATCTGGTAAAGTTGCTCCCGGATGGGGAACTACTCCTTTTATGGGCATTGCAATGGCTCTATTCGCAATATTCTTATCTATTATCTTGGAGATTTATAATTCTTCCATTTTATTAGACGGAATTCCAGTTAGTTGGGTCTAGAAAAACTAGAAAATCTACCCGGATCCCGAGTTCAAAAAAAAAAGAACTAAAGAAAAGAAGAATGTTAAATAGCTTCTATTTTTATGTTATGACGTTCTGGTAGTTTGATCGTGTAATTTCTTTTAATTGAAGGATTTTTGGAATTATGGGTGTGCGACTTGTTATAAATTGATCTCTATTCTAGTACAGAAAACGGGTCTGTTGTCTTTATAAAATAAAGACGGTTCTCCTACCTCGTTAGATATTGCTGTAATAATGAATATCCAGAGCACGAGGTATATAATTCAATAAAATCTGAACTATGGTTTATGCCTGTTTTTAAGACCTCGTGACCAAGCTTCTCAATAATTTGAAAGATCTATCCAAAGAATGAGATAGTATTCCATTTTGATTAGTTAGTTTAGTAAGTAACAATGAAATGCAAAGGTTATAACCCATAAAACCTTTTGAGTAATTTGAAAAATCATCGGGGTGAAATGAAAATCTGGGGTTTAGATTTATTCATCTATTCAGTTGAGATCTCGACAAGATAATTCCTATGGCTCGTTCATACTAGTTGTTCTCTAAGTGATTTATATTATATCACGAATAGGATAAAAGATCGTTCAAAAGGCCTATAGCGGTTTATTTCGCATAAGAATGAGCCAACTTGAAATTTGGGCATTAATCACTATGAAAATTTTTTTTTCCTTGTTATTGAAGGAAATCATGGATTATTCTGAATCCTCTTCCTTCATACAAAGAAATGAAATATCTATCAAATATTTTTTCTTTTTTTTTTTTACAAACCATGTACTTTGTTCAAAAAAGTATTTTATTTGAGTGTTCTTGTTTAAGCCGTATGAAAAGAAATTTTCATATACGGTTTTCAGAGGGGGACTTGAGTTTACCTATCTCAATAAAGTATACGATTGGTTCGAAGAGCGTCTTGAGATTCAGGCGATTGCGGATGATATCACTAGTAAATATGTTCCTCCTCATGTGAATATATTTTATTGTTTAGGGGGAATCACACTGACTTCTTTTTTGGTACAAGTAGCTACCGGTTTTGCTATGACTTTTTACTATCGCCCCACCGTTCTAGAAGCTTTTGCCTCTATTCAATACATAATGACTGAAGTGAACTTCGGCTGGCTAATCCGATCGGTCCATCGATGGTCGGCAAGTATGATGGTTTTAATGATGATTTTACATGTATTTCGCGTTTATTTAACAGGTGGATTCAAAAAACCTCGCGAATTAACTTGGGTTACGGGTGTAATTCTAGCCGTATTAACCGTATCTTTCGGTGTAACCGGTTATTCTTTGCCCTGGGATCAAATTGGTTATTGGGCAGTCAAAATTGTGACCGGTGTGCCTGAGGCCATTCCGTTAATAGGAACTCCTTTGGTAGAGTTATTACGCGGAAGTGCTAGTGTGGGCCAATCGACCTTAACCCGTTTTTATAGTTTACACACTTTCATATTACCCCTTCTTACTGCTGTATTTATGTTAATGCATTTTCTAATGATCCGCAAACAAGGTATTTCAGGTCCTTTATAAAAAGGAAATCTACATTTTGAATCAGTATTGAAAACCTATTCTTTTTCTAATAGATCATTGCCGCGAAAAACATGTTTCTCGGATTTCTCCTTTCAATTATTAAGTATATTATAATACAAAGAATTGAAGTAGATACTGATCTCAAATGGAGAAAATGGATTATGGGAGTGTGTGACTTGAACTATTAGTTAGGCCGCGCAGATCAATTTATAGGATCTGCCATATAAAGATTCAGATCGAAATGTGTCTCTGTCCCAATTTTCTTTGCAAAAATAAGAGGTTTAGAACCTGGGCAAAAGGCAAACACTTTGTTGTGTTATAAGAGAATTATTTCTATGATCGAATCCGAAATAGGCTCCGTGAGATCCAGGTAATAGTAATAACATTTCAGAACTAAAATTTATTACTTCAATTTATCCTTTCCTTTTCATAGTATGAAAATGCATGCATTTCCCTTGCGTTTCAATACGGTAAATTATCGGAGTAAAGGAAGGGATCTAAAGAAGGAAAAAGGCCAGATCAGTAACAAGTCAATATCTTGTATGCAAAATACATTGTGCTAGATAAACACAGATTACAAGAAATAAGATGATCCAAAAGGCATATTGATCATGATCAAATTTGTGAGCTTACTTGGATACTGAGCATACGAAAAAAGAAAATTATGAATTTTCCATAGATCTTCTTAGTTATACTGATTCTAACGATACGTCTTCATCATTTTTATTTCTTTTATTTCAACTATTGCTCGAGCCGGATGATCAAAATTGGCATGTCCGGTTCTTTCGGGGGATAGATTCATTGAGAAAAATCTACTTATCCCAATAACAAAGAAACCTGACTTGAATGATCCTGTATTAAGGGCTAAATTAGCTAAAGGCATGGGACATAATTATTATGGCGAGCCCGCTTGGCCCAATGATCTCTTATATATTTTTCCAGTAGTTATTTTTGGTACTATTGCATGTACCATAGGTTTAGCAGTTCTAGAACCATCAATGATTGGTGAACCGGCAAATCCATTTGCAACTCCTTTGGAAATATTACCCGAATGGTATTTTTTCCCCGTATTTCAAATACTTCGTACAGTACCTAATAAATTATTAGGTGTCCTTTTAATGGCTTCAGTACCTGCAGGACTATTGACAATTCCTTTCTTGGAGAATGTGAATCAATTCCAAAATCCATTTCGTCGTCCAGTAGCTACAACAGTATTCTTAATCGGTACCGCAGTAGCTCTTTGGTTAGGTATTGGAGCAACGTTACCTATCGATGAATCTTTAACTCTAGGTCTTTTCCAATTTGAGAGAAATTAGAATATCTTAATATAGGGGAGGAGGGAAATCTTTTGTTTATATATCTAGGGAGTAGTTGCTTTAAGATAAATGGTCTCTCCCTAGATATATGCTTTTTTAAAATGCTTTTTATTACTACTATTATATTATTATCATGACAAAATGGTCAAAAATAATTTTCATATTTACTTTCTGGAAGAACTTAGAAAAAGGGGTCATGAATGGGGAGAAAAAATAGAACTATTCTAATTATAAGTCTAAACCGGATTCCCCGGTGAATCAATTCCAATATTTCGTATCAATTCCAATATTTCTTTGACAGATTGTTCCCCAAGATGTTTTATTTTCATTAAATCTTTTCCACTGTAATTCAAAAGGTCTGATACTGTATTGATATTTGCCTTTTTGAGACAATTATATATCCTAGTAGAGAAGTTTAATTGGTCAATATACATTTTATTGAAAACTATTCTCTTCGTATTAGTCGATGTATGCGAAATAGGTAAGGAAGGAGTAATATTGTCGCTTAGACTGTGTGTTCCATCGCTGTTCTCTTCCTTTGCATTTAGAAAGGGAAGGAAAAAGTCAATTAAATTACGAGAAGCTTCATCAAGTGCTTCTTTAGGAGCTAATCCTCCATTCGTCCATATTTCAAGAAATAGAATTTCTTGTGTCTCATTTTCGTTCCAATAGGAGTGAATACTGTAATTTACATTTTGAACAGGGACAAAGACAGCATCTATAGGAAAAAATTCATCCTTATAATTGGAATTATTTGGATTTTGAATAATATATCCGCGGCCTTTTTCAATTTGTAATGATATATCTAAGGTAATTGATTTGTTTATGTTAGCTATATGTTGTGTAGTATCAATTATTCTCACAGAAGGTGGTAGTATGATATCTTCAGCGGTTACTTTTTTTGGTCCGACAACATGGATAGATCCTTCTCGAATTCCGTACGCATCACTTCGAAGTACAATTTCTTTTAGATTCATCAAAATTTCATGTATTGATTCCTCAATACCTATTATCGCGGAATATTCGTTTGATATATTGTTCAATTTAGCACGTGTGATACATGTTCCTTCTACTTCTCCGAGTAGAACTCTTCTTATTGCACTGCCTATTGTATTAGCTTGACCTTTGCGAAGCGGAGATAAAGTGAAACGACCATAATGAAAACGCTTACTCTCTGTTCTGGATTCGACGCACTTCAATTCTGGTATCTTTATTGAGACTGATATTTCATTCTGATTCATAATATTATTTTAATAAATGGTTTAATCATTTCTTTCTCTTTCAATTGATTCAATTTTTACACACGTCTCCTTTTGGGAGGTCTACATCCGTTATGTGGCACAGAAGTTACCTCATAAATATTCTTTATTCTTATACCACTTTTATAAATAGATCGCAGTGCTGGTTCTTTCCCCGGACCGTTGCCACGTAGCATAACTTCTGCTTCTTTCAGAAGACCTTGATTTACTAAGGTATGAACAACATTTTCTGTTGCAATCTGAGCAGCAAATGGTGAACGTCTTTTTGTACCCTTGAATCCGCAAGAACCGGCAGAAGACCAAGAAACCGTTTGCCCTTGTGTATCTGTAACAGTAACAATGGTATTGCGAAAACTTGTTCGAATACAAATAACTCCTTTCAGTATTCGATGTTTAGTTTTACGTGGCAAAAATCTTCTTGTAGTTCTACGTGGCACATATTTTCTTGTATTTTTTGACACAAATTTTTTCGTATTTTTTGACACAACACAAATCTTTTCTTGTTATAATTTCTGATCAATTTTGATATTTTGAAGTAAAAAAAAATGATTCTAAAATAGATTATACATCTAATAATATGAATATGACGCCGAAATTTATTGATTTCTTTTATAATTCCTTATAATGGGCATTATCCCTGTTTTTGTTTATGCCTCGGATTGTAACAAATTACAACAAGGCGTTTCCGTCTACGAATTAGGCGGCACTTTTCGCAAAGTTTGCGAACAGAAGCACGTATTTTCATATTTGTGGTCCTTTTTTGAATACTCAAATCTTTTGTTAATGGGCCTCATCGGTAGCATCATCCTTTCGTTTGACGGGATATCTATATATTATACGTCCTTTGCTTAAATCATAAACAGGTAATTCAACTCTTACTCTATCTCCTGGTATTACTCGTATTGTTCGACATCTCATTTTACCCGATATAACCGTTAAAACATCTATATCATTATCTAAATGGACTAAAAACATAGCATTAGGATATGCTATCGTAACTACGCCATCCATAATGACAAAATTCTTTTTGGTACTCATTGTTTGCTAGTTTTTCACCTCTAATATTATGAACTTTGTTATGACCTCACTATGACATTAGATTTCTAAAAGAGAAGAATCATTTAATTCAATTGAAATAAAAGACGTTTCATTTTTTTTTTTTTTTCGTTAATATCTTCTTTTTTTATCAGCTATTACTAACTTAATAATATTCATTGAATAGAATTGAATTCTTTTTTTTGTCAGCTAAATTTCTGACAATGAACACTCAATTTTTCTTTTGATAATAGTAAATGACTTTTCTTATAGCATTGTAATATTGTAGGCAAAAATGCAATTTAGGCATTTACTTTTTGTTTTGGAGGCAAGTTACCAAAAAATACATAATAATTCTCCTCCTATTTTTTTTTGTCGAGCTTCTCGATCAGTCATTATTCCTTGCGAAGTAGAGAGGATTGCAATCCCCATTCCACCTAAAACTTTAGGGATTTCTCGATAATTAGAATAGATTCTCAGACCAGGTTTGCTAATACGCTTTGAAGCGGTTATATATCTCTTTTGCGTCCTTCCCCTAGATTTTGAAGTTAAAACAAAAAAATATTTTTGACCTTCTCTATGTTTCCTAACATCCTCTATAAAGCCTTCTCGTAGAAGAATCCTTGTGATTTTCTCGGTAATAATAGTAGCCGCCACTCGAACTGTTTTTTTTTTTACCATGTCAGCATTTCTAATATAAGTCATTAGATTAGCAATAGTATCGTTACCCATGACGAACTAATTCTTAATAATTTACTAAATATAAAGGCATGTTTATCTTTTCTCTTTTTTTAGGAATATGCCTGACATTACTTTTACATAATTGATCAGTATTTATAGTACTTCAGGAGCCAATGAGATTATTTTGGTGAAATTCAATTCTCTCAATTCCTCAGTAACTGAACCAAAAACTCGAGTTCCTCTTGGATTTCCTTTCTGATCAATGACAACTGCTGCATTGTCATCAGATCGTATTATCATTCCATCGCTACGTTTAAGTTCTTTACACGTACGTATAACTACGGCTCTAACTATTTCTGATTCTTGCAGAGGCATATTAGGTGCTGCTTCTTTAATTACAGCGATGATAATATCGCCAATATTAGCGGTGTTACGATTACCTGCTCCTAGTACTCGAATGCACATTAATTTTCGGGCTCCACTGTTGTCTGCTACATTCAAGTAAGTTTGGGACTGAATCATTTTTCCTCCAATTGTTACCTCGGCAGAAAAAAAGGTATTTATGATCAAATAAATGATCTTTTTCTGCCAGAAATATCTCTTTGGTTCGGCATTATTTACGCGAACTAGTAATAAATTTAGTATGTATAGGCATTTTATATGCAACGATTTGAAAAGCTGCTCTCGCTATAGTCTCCGATACTCCACTTATTTCATAAAGTATTCGACCTGGTTTGACGACGGATACCCAATATTCCGGAGATCCCTTGGCTTTCCCCGAACCCATACGTATTTCTGCAGGTCTCGTTCTAATAGGTTTGTCAGGAAATATACGTATCCATATTTTTACGCCGCGACGGGCATAACGAGTAATTGCTCGTCGTCCTGCTTCTATCTGCCCAGATGTGATCCAAACAGGTTCCAATGCCTGAAGAGCAAATCTACCAAAACAAATGCGATTACCCCGAGAAGATATTCCCTTGATTCTTCCCCTATGTTGGTGACGAAATTTCGTTCTTTTTGGGTTCTAGTCGATGGTTGTATAATATAATACTATTTGAATTCCATCTCTATTTCAGAACCGGATATGAAAGTTTCTTCTCATCCGGCTCCTTGTGAAGAATCTATGGGATCATAAATAGTGAGGTCCTAGGAATCAATCAGTATTGACTCATTACACATATTAGTTATTCATATAATATGAGGATACAAATACCTCTATATGTCCAATAAGTATCTTACAGGCGAATATTAACTCTAAGTTATTTGGGGTTTACTTTTGGACTCCAATGAAATTGATTCTTTATTGGTTTATTTCGCCATCCTATCCAATGAATGATTAAGATTTCTATATGATCTTATGCAGTCACAGGTTCCATCGTTCCCATAGCTTTTAAATGGCTGCTTAGGTATACCCTCTGCAATGGAGTTCTTATTTATATTTATTAATAAGAATCAATTTTCTTAGTTTCCATTGATCCGAAGCTCTTTTTAATAAACTGAATAGAAATAATCAGGAGAATTCTTATGCTTTATCACACTGCTCTTTGAGGGTGCTTTATGTTATGAACCATACAATACTGTAAGGAAGAAGATTTCATTTTCTCTTTTTCTCCTTCCCTTTTTCTTTTCTTGCATTACGAAAGACTGTTTTTCTTTTTACGAGAGATATAGGTTTGTCTCTTCGTGTCGAAAAGGTCTTTCGTTTCTTTGATAGAACTATCTATATTAAAATAACTAGCTTATTGGATCTTAGTCAAATGTACTAGAGACCAATTTGTTTTTATTTCGAGTTCCATTCATTTTAGAAAAGAAGGAAAAGCTTGATCTCAACGAGTCGCACACTAAGCATAGCACTGCTCCAAGATGTTTAATAATTTTTATTTGATCTTATAGAATTTAAGATTTATGATTGGTTAGATTATAGAAAGATATTGCTCATCTTAAACAAAGATCCAAATTTTTATCCCTAATACTCCATAGACGGTTTGAACCGCATAATAACAATAATCAATTTTAGCTCGAAGGGTCTGTAAAGGCACTCTACCTTTCATAGCCGATTCTTTCCGGGCTCTCTCAATTCCGTTAAGACGCCCTTTAATTTTTATTTTAACACCTTCTACATTTGCCTTTTCAGCTAGTTGAATAGCTTTTTTCATTATTTTTCTTATTTCAACTCTCTCCTTTAGTTGTAGAGCAATATATTCCGCAATAATTTTGGGTTCTCTATAAGGTGTATCCACTTTTTCTATAGAAATGACAAGTTCTCTGTTTACAGAATTAAGCATACTTTGTACAAGCATTTTTTGTACTTCCTTTCTTAATTCCTTCATTTTTTCTTCTTTTCTTGGCGCTTTTTTGTCGATAAACAAATCGACAAATGCAATATATATATTTACCGAAATCAATTTGGTCTGTTTCAGAATCTCTATACGTGTAATTCCTCCATAACTAGAATTGATAGAACTTTTGATATATTTTACATAATTTTCAATGCAATTATATATTCTCTCATCTTCTCGTAGATCTTCGGAATAATCCCCTTCTTCAAACCAAAGGGAATAATGGTTTTGAGTAAAACCAAGTCTAAAACCAAGTGGATTTATTTTGTTTCCCATACATATTTTTTAGTACTTTAAGTAGTAGTATATTTATTTGCGGCATAAATCGATTATGCTTCCATCTATTTGAATATTTTGTTTCTATTTAATGTTTCATCGTACTGTTATGTAATCGTGAGTTGAATTACAGAAATCCAATGATGTATCGTAAAATAATGTAATACTTATATGACAAGTGGATTTCTGTATTGGATAACCACGACCCCGAGCTCTAGGTCGAAATCTTTTCAAAGTAGGACCTTCATTCACTTCAGCCGCAAGGACAGCTAAATAGCACTTATGTATACCCATAAATGAACATGCATTTTCGGCTGCAGAAACAAGTACTTTGAATATAGGCTCACATGCTCTATAATCCATGAAAGTCAGTATCGCAAGTGCCTGTATATAGGTAGAATTACGAAGTAAATGGGCTACTCTACGTGCTTTATTAGAAGACATACGTACATGCTTAGCTACAGCTCGTATTTTTATAGTTGAATTTAAATCTAAATTCCTATTTTGAAATATCAATTTCATCTTCATCCTCCATAATGAATTAATGTATACTATTTACAACGATACTTTTTTATTTATCGTTTCTCTCTCTTTTTTGTGTGTGTGTGTGTTTTTTTTTTTTATTTTTGTTGCTTTTCTCTTATTTTTTTTTTTTTTCGTTTTTCGATTTTTTATCCTTTTTCGCATGTCCCTGGAAGATGGAAGTAGGTGCAAATTCTCCTAATTTGTGGTTTATCATACCATTTGATATAAAAATGGGTAAGTGTACCTTTCCATTATGAACAGCAATGGTATGACCAATCATTGCGGGTACAATGGCAGATCTACGGGACCAGGTTACTATTATCTTTTTCTCTTTAATCATGTTTAGATTATCGATTTTAGTTAACAAATCATTAGATACAAAAGTATTTTTTCTTAGTGAACGTGCCATGGTTAATTAATTACCTTTCTTTTTATTGATAGAAAATAAAAATGGATTTACAACTATTCCTATTTACGTCGACGAAGAATTGAAACATCGCTATATTTATTTCTCTTCCGACTTTTTCTTCCAAGTGCGCTATAGCCCCAAGGGGTCAGGGGTTTTTTTCTGCCAATTGGAGCTCTTCCTTCACCACCCCCATGAGGATGATCTACAGCATTCATAACTATTCCTCTTACTTCAGGACGTTTACCCAGCCAACGTTTTGACCCAGCTTTACTTAAAGTTCGATTTTTCCATTTAACGTTGCCTACTTGTCCAATTGTTGCTGAGCAGTTCTCAGATATTAAACGAACCTCTCCAGATGGTAATCTTAATGTGGTCAATCGGCCTTCTTTTGCGATCAATTCTGCCACAGCACCCGCTGCTCTAGCTAATTGTCCGCCTTTTCCGACTTGTACTTCGACATTATGTATAGTCGTGCCTAAAGGTATATTGGTTGAAGTAGATCTTTAATTTGTAAAAATCCCTTCCCAAACTGTACAAGCCTCTCTCAGGGCATACAGCTTTCTGGATGTGAATAGAATATGATTATTATTCATCTATTTTCTATAGAGACTTAAGATGAAGGGCATACTTTACCATTCCTTATGTCCTTATTCTGTACATCCTAGGTTTCTTTATTCCATCATCTGGCTTATGTTATTTTTTACATGTAGCATTCAGAATGAATGACTTTATTCAATTACGTTAATGCTTTCGCATCTTCCGGATAACGTAGGAGGCATTTGAAATATCAATTTATTTTTTGATAAAAAAACTATTTGTCACTGTTCAGCTTCGAATCTGCCTTTGACCATCAAATCAAATGTGAGTTACTTGTTTTTCTCTTCAGAACAAGGGTTCCTTTACCTTAGTTGTTTCTGCTTCAGACAATTAAGTCTTCTCCATATTATCATATCTCTGGAGTCAATAATTAATTCAGAAACTATTGAACTCAATCACCCGCTGTTCTTTATCCTCAGTTTCCCTTTGGGATTGATCCCATCAAAGTATTTTAGTTGGATCAGTGATAGATTTTAAGGTTTTGCTGTAAACCCAATCGGTTATTTCCGATTACGTACAATTAAATAATTCAAACCGCACTCAAAGATAGGGCATTTCCCATTGATATGGGGGCTCTTGCACCGGAAATAATAGTATCTCCAATCATAATCCCTCTCGGATGCAAAATATATGTCTTTTTACCGTTTCTATAGTGCACAAGACAGATATATGCACTTCTATTAGGGTCACTCTCTATTGTTACAATTTTTCCCAGTATGTTTTTTTCACTCCGTCGAAAATCAATTTGACGATACAGACGCTTGTGACCTCCTCCTCTATGACGTATGGTAATAATTCCACTGTTATTACGACCTTTCCCACAACGATGCCGGCCAGAAGTCAATTTCTTTTGTGGATGCGATTGGACTTTTTCATCAAAACTTGATAGAGATTTATCACGTGTGCCCGGAATCAAAGTCCTGTACGAACGGGTGTTCATGTTTGACAATTCCAATAAGTTTCATTTTGAAGGAAAAAGTGGAATAGAATCACCTGGTTTTAGTGTAATAATAATACGTTTATAATGCATTCTATGTTTCATTATTTGTTTTCTATTTCCTCTTTTTTCTTTCTTTTGCGGAGGTCGATAACTATTGACTCCTATTACTTTAACATTGAAGAAAAGTTCAATCCAATTTTTGATCTTTGTTTTATTTGATCCCGAATCGACATTGAAAATATATTGATTTTTCTCAAATAGATTAACACTTTTCTCTGTAAGTACGAAATCTAGACATTGAACTTCATACATAAATATTTCTCCTTTGCTATCATTTACAAATAAAAATGCCTGTATCCACCTTTATTATAGTCAAATAAATAGAATTAAACTATAGTTCTATATGATACTCTAGTTGCATAGAAAATTATGTTTTTAAGATATTGTAACCGACTTCTATTGAAAAGAAAAAACAAAATCGATAATGGTAACATATTTTTTTTTCTCTCAAATTATTCTTCGTCTTCTTCCTTACCTTATAATATAAAATCATCCATCATTGTAGAATCCAATTCCTCTAATTGATTCCTTACTAGCTATAAGGAAAGAATGTTTGTTATTAGCTTTTGTATAACAAGGCTTAGTGGTTTGAATTTCAATGAGTTCGGTACCTTATATCATCTTGATATAACTTTAACTGGAGCAGTTTATAGTCCTTAAGCAAATAGTATAATTCTACCTCTATTCTTATTAAGTTATTAATATCCTCTATCAGAGAGGAAAGGTTATATTTCAATGATCTCCAGGTCATTATTAGATATGTAATAAATATTGTTCGACCTGAAGGAAGGCTAAAACATTAGCCTCCCTTCTATTCCATCCGAACCTGAAATTCAATTCTTACCTAGCGGAAAATTTTGCTGACGACATAGTAAACCACTAGGAATACCATAAATCTACCCATTTCTCATTACCCCCTTCTGCCATAATTATTATACAATTCATACAATTATTATTATTTGTTTAATTTTGAAGGGAAAAGTGGAATAGAATCACCTGGTTTTAGGTGTAATAATGATGCATCATTACACTATAGTTATAGCTCATAGCTAGATTTCATGTCAATAGCTCATAGCTAGACTTCATGTCAATATAAGTATGGCAAATTCGTAACTAGACCATTTATTAATTGAATTCCATGTATAATTCAATTATTTCGCTCAGAACATTTTTTAAAAGAGCTCGTGGAACCATACTATCAAACATTCCAAAATCAAATAAAGAATCAGATACTTGATCTTCATCATCTACTATCTGGTTTAATGTCTGTTCAATAACTCTTTTACCCGCAAATGCAATGTATGCATTTGGCTCGACAATCGTGACATTAGCTAACATACCAAAGCTAGCAGTGACTCCACCAGTTGTCGGAGATGTAAGAACTGAAATATATGGCAATCTTTTTTCCTTTTGATGTGTATGCAACACAGCAGCTATCTTATTCATTTGCATTAAGCTAAAACTTCCTTCTTGCATACGAGCTCCGCCAGAAGCACATACGAGAATTAATGGAAGGAAATGGTCAGTAGCATACTGTATTAAACGGGTTATTTTCTCACCCACTACCGATCCCATACTGCCTCCCATGAACTGAAAATCCATAACTCCGAGTGCGACAGCTTTTCCATTTATTAGACCTATGCCTGTTTGAATAGCGTCGGGTAAACCTGTTTCTTCTTGATAGGAAGTGTTATAATCGTCATAACATTGTTCTTCTATTTCTATGTCTATAAAATCGTCCTTTCCTAGATTAAGTGTACTCTTAATTAGTTTTACACCAGCGTCGACATACTCTTTTTCTTCTTTAGTTAAAGAAGCATAAGTTAAAGGATATTCTTCTTCAATATCCTCAGTATCTTCAATATCCTCAGTATCTTCAATATCCTCTATATAAGTTTCTTCGTTTTTCTTACAAAATTTTTCTTTGCTATCTAGTGTTATTGTAGAAAAATGTTTCATTATCTCTAGTAAATCTAGAAATACTATTTGACCCTCTTCACTCACAGGTTCAGGATTCGAAAAAAAAGTACTCATGCATGACCATGAATCTTTCTTGTCATTGAGGCTGCACAACTGTAAATTACTGTCACAATCTTTTTCATTTTTCTTGTAATAGAGTATTAGATCTTTGTCGATAGAGTGTGCTTCATATATGATATGATTATGATCAATGCTATTATCCCACTCATAGGGATCTTCGTCGAGATAGCGTCTATAGCGATCTTCTACGATATTATCGTCTATTTTTTCATCATATATGATTATGTTTTCATCATATATGATATGATCAATGCTATTATAACACTGATAGCGATCTTGTTTTTTAACGTATTCTACTAGAATATCGGAACCGAACCGATAGAATTCTTCTCCTTTAAGTAAACCACAACAACGAGATTTAAACCAATATTTAAAATTTTTCAAAACCAGATATCTTTCCATCAAACATATCGCCGTATGTTTTCGCAGCCATAAACAGTAATTTGTCTCTGGATTATTTCCTGGATAAAAAGGAAATAGTTTTTTTATTTTCCTTGCTTTTCTTTTTTCTTCCGGAAAATCAAGTTCTATTTTCACTAAGTTTACGGCCGTTACTTTCAAGAACTTATCTTGTGATACTAATTGTTCTTTTAAATTGGCTAATTGTTTAATGAATTTCATTAGGAAGGTCAAATTTGTGCAAATGTTGTTTTCAATCAAATCCATTAAAGATCGTACAGGTTGAATAGAATAAGAAGGAAAAGAATCAAAAAAAGGATGCGGATACATGCTGTTTACCTGTTCGATCAAATCTTCAGAAATAGAAATATCATCCTCATCAGGAAAAAGACCTTTTAAAAGATCCAGCAGATCCATGCTGGCTATTTCTTCCATAATCATATCGCTCTCGTGGTCTATTGCTTCTAGTGCTGCATCTGTCAAATCGGTCATATAATTTAGAAAATCTTCCAGAACACACATTTCATCTTCATTTAGAAAATCGTACATAGCATCCTCATCCCATTGAAAAAAAGATAGAATTTCATAAGACAATGAATAGAAAAGTTCATCAAAAAATGATGTATCTTCTACATCTTCTACAAATCTACCTTTAAAAAAAAAGACCTTTAAAAAAATGAACCATATAAGGGGAACGAACCATCTAGGGGGATATATCGTCTCTGCAACATAATCAGTTAAAATAGATGAAAAAAGAGAGAAAAGCGCAAGTCGCGCTAATTCATGTGTTATTTTTTTATGTATTTCAAAAAGGACAAATTGAACTGTTTTCAAACCTGTATCAATAATATTTTGTAATATCTTAATAGTTTCCTTTTTGTCTAAACTCAGATATTTTATGAATTTCTTTTCTAATACAACCTTAACGATATTAACAAGAGTAATATTGTATCCTACTAATGTTTTTAACCCATTTTTTTCTTTGTGAAAAAATTCAAAATCAAAATATTTGTTCTCAATTATTATGTACAACATAGTTGAGAGCCTTTGAACCGCTTTGATGTCAAACGTCGTATGCTGTGTTTCTAAAACATTTGTACTAGAAAAATTCATGTCCATAGGACACCAAGTTTCATTATCAATTAATAATTCAATTCGCTCTGAACTAGTGATCTGTAGCGTTGCCCCGCATTCCTCACAAACACCTTTTTGTTCTAAAAAAAATTGTTTATATATAACGGCATCACAATTCTCGCACAAAACCCACAAATGTTTAAAACGTTCCAAACTCAATCTGTATTCTACGGGTTTTGTTTCGTCGATATGTTCAGAATCTTTGTCTTCTTCACACATTTTCTCAGAATCTTTGTCTTCTTCACACATTTTCTCAGAATCTTTGTTTTCTTCAAACATTTTCTCAGAATCTTTGTTTTCTTCAAACATTTTCTCATCTTTTTTCTATTATATATTGTTACGTGTACAACTTAACTTTTAATAGACACAAATACAAACCATCATACTTTAGCTCAGTTTGGGTGCGAGCTAGAATAGATTGCAGGCCCTTGCCCCCCCGGGCCTGGATCTACTGATCCACTGACCCCATCGAGTAATCTAGAATATTAGATATTAGGCAAATACCTTTCCTCTAGCCGAATTATTCTATTCCCATCCATTCGGTATTCGGCTCAATCTTAAAAGAAAAGATTGGGCCGAGCTCGCTTCGATTAAGGGACCAAACAGACGAAAGTCACTCGATTACAAGCGATCAATCGTATCAAATTCAAATTTGATTTCCTTCCATACTTCACAAGCGGCAGCTAGTTCAGGACTCCATTTAGTAGCTTCGCGGATCACTTCATTACCTTCACGCGCAAGATCACGTCCTTCATTACGAGCTTGTACACAAGCTTCTAAAGCGACCCGATTAGCCACTGCACCAGGTGCATTTCCCCAAGGGTGCCCCAAAGTCCCTCCACCAAACTGTAATACGGAATCATCTCCAAAGATCTCGGTCAGAGCAGGCATATGCCAAACGTGAATACCTCCTGAAGCTACAGGCAGAACACCCGGCATAGAGACCCAATCTTGAGTGAAATAAATACCACGACTTCGGTCTTTTTCAATAAAATCATCACGCAATAGATCAACAAAACCCAAAGTGACTTCTCGTTCTCCTTCAAGTTTACCTACTACAGTACCAGCATGAATATGATCTCCACCAGACATACGTAGTGCTTTAGCCAGTACACGGAAGTGCATACCATGAATTCTTTGTCTGTCAATAACTGCGTGCATTGCGCGGTGAATGTGAAGAAGTAGGCCGTTATCTCGGCAATAATGAGCCAACGAAGTATTTGCCGTAAAACCTCCAGTCAGATAGTCATGCATGACTATAGGAACTCCCAATTCTCTGGCGAATACTGCTCTTTTCATCATTTCTTCACATGTACCTGCAGTCGCATTCAGGTAATGTCCCTTAATCTCACCCGTCTCAGCCTGAGCTTTATAAATTGCTTCTGCACAAAAGCAGAAACGATCTCTCCAGCGCATAAATGGCTGGGAATTCACGTTTTCATCATCCTTGGTAAAATCAAGTCCACCACGGAGACATTCATAAACCGCTCTACCATAATTCTTGGCAGATAGACCCAATTTTGGTTTGATAGTACATCCCAATAAAGGACGACCATATTTGTTTAATTTATCTCTTTCTACTTGAATACCATGTGGTGGGCCTTGAAAAGTTTTTGAATAAGCAGGAGGAATTCGTAAATCTTCCAGACGTAGAGCCCGTAAAGCTTTGAATCCAAATACATTACCTACAATAGAAGTAAACAGGTTAGTCACAGAGCCTTCTTCAAAAAGGTCTAAAGGGTAAGCTACATAGGCAATAAATTGAGTTTCTTCTCCAGGAACGGGTTCAATATCATAGCATCGCCCCTTGTAGCGATCAAGACTGGTAAGGCCATCGGTCCAAACAGTGGTCCACGTACCAGTGGAAGATTCGGCAGCTACCGCTGCTCCCGCTTCTTCGGGGGGCACTCCAGGTTGAGGAGTGACTCGGAATGCTGCCAAGATATCAGTATCTTTGGTCTGATATTCCGGAGTATAATAAGTTAATCTGTAATCTTTAACACCCGCTTTGAATCCGACACTTGCTTTAGTCTCTGTTTTTGGTGACAT